TCCATATTAGCTTACTTTCTTTTTAATTTTGTTTTTTTATTTATGTTGTTTTATTATTACTTCTTTTAAAAAGTAATTTAATTTTTTATACGGAATAGAGGTGATTTGAACACCTAAGGGCTGCTAACCCGAACAATTAGCAATTGTCTTATCTTACCAATGAACACTATTCCTAATTTCAACTTCTTTTAAAAGATTTAACTATACCTTCCTATTTATGTAGATAAATTTTACCATCCCTCTACATAAGGTAAATAGGACTCTTTTTTAAACTGAGAAGGTATTGTGTAATGTTAGGAGGGGGAATATAGCTTATTTATTTTTAGACTAATTAAATTTAACATTTTTGGATGTTAGATAAATCTAATGTAATTCAATAGCATCTTTTAAATAAGAACATACTAATAATGTAAATACAAAAGCTTGAATTAAAGATACTGCAAGTTCTAATCCTACTAATGCTAAGAAGATTGCAAAAGGAATTAAAGTAATTACAGCTACAATTAAGCTTCCTGTAAATAATTGATATAAATATGTAGATAAAATTTTTAATAAAGTGTGACCAGCCACAATATTAGCGAATAATCTCACTCCTAATGAAACGGCTCTAGCTAAATATGATACTAATTCAATTAAAACTAATAGAGGTACTAAACCTAATGGTGTCCCTGCTGGAACAAAGAATGAGAAGAATTTAATACCGTGGATATAAAAAGCTAATATAGTTACCCCAATAAAGATAGTTAAACTTAAACCTAGAGAAACTACCCCACTTGCTGTAACAGCAAATGAATAAGGAACATTAGAAATTAAATTACCCACTAAGATAAAGAAGAATAAAGAATAAATGAAAGGTAAGTATATTTCATTATGAGATCCTATTTGTTCTCTAACCATTGAACTTAAACTTGCATAAGAAGATTCTAAAGAGATTGACCATTTATTTGGTATTAATTTTGAATCATTATTTCCATAAAAATGTAAACCTACAACAATTAATAAAATAAAACAAGCATATAAAGCTAAATTAGTTAAAGTAATATTTAAATGACCTAATATTGGAACATTTAAACCTATTAAACTAGTCACTTCAAATTGACTTAAAGGAGATAATACAAAAAATTGTTTCATTTTTTTTTATGAATTTTTTTTACTGTAATTTTATTGTTTATTTTGATATTTTGAAAATTTAAAGATATTTATTTTATTTTTCTTTAATATAAAGTAATTTCTATACCTTAAATGACTTTTTATTTATTATTAGTTTTTATACTAGCAAGAAAAACAAAAAACCGTAACTGCCTTCCCCTATTTTTTTCCACTACTTAATCAACCCACCTACCTATCCCTTACCACAATTGTATAGGAAGGTGACAGTGTGGAAAAGGATTAACCACTTATAAAGTAGATAAGAACAAGAATCCTTACTTAGATATTAAACTCTTTATTATACAAATATTGTTTCTTTTAAACGGTATTAAAAAAGAGAAGAACGAAACAACTTTACCCAAAAATATAAAGAAGTGAATTATATTTATTTTAAACCTATAAATTACATATAAATAAGATGAAATAAAGATTATAAGTGTATTAAAGTAAAAAGTTTAAATTTTAAGACATCTTATCGGAGTTGAACCAATATTCTTTTGTTTCGAAGACAAATGCTGTACCAATTAAGCTAAAGATGTAGAATATATATATTTATTTTATTAAATATAATCAATATTTTGATATTCTACATAAAATATTTGTATAGAAAGATTAATGGGGGATTTTAAAATTTTAATTATAAATAATTAAAAATTTTTAATTAAAGTAAAAAATTCTAATTAAAATTTAAATTATTTATAAGTAGATAAGACTAAAATTAATGAAGCAAAATATATTATAATTAATCTTATTTCACTAATCATATTTGTATCTATTAATACTGGAGCAAATACTAAGAATAATAAAGATAATAAACCTATTGTAATATAAAGAGAGTAAGTAGTTATAATACCTGTATCTAATTTAGAGATATTAATTCCTGTATTAGTTATTGTTTTAGCTAAACCATAAGGTCCTAATAATTCAATACTTCCTCTATCTATTTGTTTTGATATTGTATAACCAAGTTTTAATCCTGCTGAAACAATATAATGGTTATAAATTACATCAAAATAATATTTACCATTTAAGAAACTATAAATTTTTCTTCCTAAAGAACTATCAGTTAAACCTATAATAAATTCAGGTGATTTATTATATAACAGTAAAGCTAAAGTAGCTCCAGTGAAACTAAATATTGCTGGTAATAATTTAATTACAGGATTAATAGAGAATTCAGCTTCAATAATAGAAATATTCTTAGGATGAATGAATAAAGAATTACCAAAGAAATCAGATCCTACTCCAACAAATAAGTCAGATAAAACATAACCGAAGAAAATACTAAATAAAGCTAAAATTAGTAATGGAATAATAACGGTTATATTTGATTCATGAGAATTTAAATAAGTTTGTTTTGAACCATTAGGAGTAGTTAAGAAAACTAAACTAATTAATCTAAAACTATAGAAAGCAGTTATACCTGCGGTTATTGATCCTAAGATAAATGCATACATTCCACTAAAACTATATTGCCCATAAGCTAATTCTAAGATTAAATCTTTACTATAGAATCCTGTTAAATAAGGTGTAGCTAATAAACTTAAAGATCCTACTAACATAACTGAATATGTGAAAGGTAATAATTTTATTAGTCCTCCCATTCTTCTAACATCTTGTTGATCTGCAAAAGAATGAATTACTGCACCAGCACCTAAGAATAATAAAGCTTTAAAGAAAGCATGATTTACTGTATGCAATAAAGCTACATTATATTGACTTATACCTATAGCCATCATCATATATCCTAATTGAGATATAGTACTAAAGGCTATTATTCTTTTTAAATCATTTTGTAATAAACCACAAGTAGCAGCAAAGAATGCTGTAGTAGAACCTATTAATGTTATTACTAATAAAACTGTAGGACTAAATTCTAGTATTGGTGAACATCTTAATAATAAATAAATACCTGCTGTAACTAGTGTAGCTGCATGTAGTAAAGCACTTACAGGTGTAGGAGCCTCCATACTTCCAGGTAACCAAGAATGAAGTGGTATATTAGCACTTTTTGCTAAAGCACCACCTAATAATAATAGAGCTACTATACTTATTGCTGTTTCATTAATATAAGGAACTAATGAGAATATAATTGAATAATTTAAAGATCCAAATAATGCAAAAATTGCAAAAAATCCTATACTCATTAACATATCTCCTCCTCTATTCATAGTAAATGCTAACATAGCTGCTTTATTTGCTTGTATTCTAGTAAAATAATAATTAATTAATAAATAAGATACTACTCCAATTGCTTCCCAACCTACAAACATTACAAAAAAATTACCTCCACATATTAATAGTAACATACCTGCTGTAAAGGCTGATAAATATGAGAAAAATCTTTGATTATGAGGATCAGATGATAAATAATCAATACTATATATATGAATTAAACTTGAACAATATAATACAGCTAATCCTAAGGATACTGTTAATTGATCAAAATAGAATTCCCAAGAAATTGACATTATCTCTGATTCTATCCAACTACCTAAATTTATATGAACAGGTGATCCACTTAAACCTACTTCATAAAATGCGATAGTCATTAATAAAGAAGATAATATTAGACAAGTACAAGTTAAAAAATGTGAACCTGTAACTCCTACTTTTCTTCCTAGTAATCCTGATACTAGTGATCCTAATAAAGGTAAAATTATAATTGAAAGATACATTATGTTCTAAGTGATATAGTTCCTCTTAATCTATAGTAGGCTACTAGAATACTTAAACCAATAACAGATTCTGCACCTGCAATTGAAATTATATAGATACTAAAGGTTTGTCCTACATTATCATCAAAACCATAAGAACTTATTAATACTAATAGCGTTACAGCAAGTAGCATTATTTCTATAGCTATGATCATAAGTATTATATTTTTTCTATTTAAGATAAAACCTAATATACCTATTAAAAATAATATTATTGATAGATTCATAGTTTATATTTTATTTTATTTTTCATTTTAGATACAATTAATAAATGCATTAAGAAATTTTAATTTCTTAATTTTCGTAAATTCTTTTTCATTATTTTATTAGTTAATAATGAAGTTTGAAATTGCTCAGATAAAATGTAATTATGAACTACAAAATTTTTATACTATTTTAAAATTTTGTTTTTATGATCATATCCTTTTTATCATCTTTTAAAAATGTTTGTTTTTATAATTTTTAAATTAACAATAATTATACCTAATAGAATTGAAATTATAAAAATAAAATTCAGAATTAAATAATAATGTTGAAACATTTTTCTAATTTTTAATATTCTACTTAATTTAGGATATTTTTCTTCTAATTTGAAAGAATTTATTAAAAATTTGGAATATACTATAGAAATAATTGTAAATAAACAAAGCAATATTGTTAAAGCTGAGAAAATATGTGAAACAGCCCCTAATTGTTCAATAGTTAAATTTGAAAGTATATTATTCCATTTATCAAATAAAATATTAATATCTGGAAAACCATTACCTATAAATTTGTCTTTATCAATAAATAAAGTTAAAAATTCATCTATAAGATTCTGAGTACTTTCATTTTCTTTTATAAAATTATTTGTATGATATTCTATTTTATTTTGAAAATCTGTAGATTTGGTATCAATAGATTTTAATAATTCTATTTCTCTATTGGAATTTAGATTACATTCTTTGAAATTAATTTTTAACAAGTCTAATTTACTTTTAAGTATTTCACTCTGTAAATCTTCAATTTTACTATCATTTATTTTAGTTTCTAAAATTTTATTTTGTTTTTCTAAACTAGATAATTTATCTTGTAATTTTTTATCATCAAGTTGATTAAAATAACTATGTAAAGTTGCTAATGATGCAAAAGCACCAAGACTATTCAAATAAGTTTTTAATATATTTCTATTCATTGTATTTTGTTTTTTAAATATTAAATATGTTAGCATAACATTAAATATGAATAAAACTTTATTAAAATAGAAAATTTAGAATTTTAATTTTATATAACTAATTTGTGATATTCTAAATTTATATTTACATTTTTGTTTTAATATTAACAATATCAATTAAAAATAGAAAATTTATAGTATAAAACTATTTTATATTTACATTAAAGAATACTAATACATCCTTATTAGGTAAATTATTAATATTATTATTAATAGTAGTTTTTATTTATTGAATAGATAAACTTAGATTATTAATTAGTTAATCTAAATTTTCAATTAATGGATTATTTGTATTTAAACTATATTGTGTTGTATTTACCCTTTCATTTATATTACCTAGAAAATCTCTTGTTCCAGGATCTTGTTCTCTGATATAATTAAAAACAGATTGAGTGATTGTAGGTATATCACTTAAAGAATCCTCAGTTGTACACATTCCATGTAAAATATTTAATATTCTTTCTCTAAGAATTACATCAGATAGATTATAAATATTAGGATCTTCAGCTTTTAATAAAGATATAATTTCATCTATTATATCAGATTCTTTAATTAAATTTTGTTTAATAGTTTCATTTGATATATTTGATATATTTTCATTATCTAAGTTATTATCATAGAAATAAATTGTTTTATATCCTAGTGGAATACTTTTAGTTATAAAACAATATGTAGAAAAAGTGAATAAAGTGATACCTAATCCAAGTAGAAAACTAGTATTAGTATAAAAATTTAAATTTGTTAATAAATTCATTGTCATTTTTTAAATTTTATTATAATTAATTGGGATTTTCCTATTTATTTATTTTCATATTTATCCTAGATGATCTTTACTTCATATATAAACTTGACTAGATATATTTATATTGAAGAAGAAATACAAATACATATTCCTGAATATTTTAAAATGAATTATTTTGATTTTAACTTACACTAAATTTATCTCAAAATAATTTTCAATTTCTTATATTAAAATGTGGTTATAATTAAAATTTTAAAATTAATATAAATTAAAACTATTAAAGTTATAAATATCAAACAAAGATTAAGAAATAAATAGTAATATTGAAATACTTTTCTTATTTTAAATAATTTATTTAATTTAGGATATTTTTCTTCTATTTTAAAATAATTTAATAGATAATCTGAATATATTATTGATATTATTGATAATAAACATAATAACATAAAAATAGAAGCAGATAAATGTGATAATGCACCTAATTGTTCTATATTTAATTGAGGAATTATTTCATTTAATTTTTCAATAAATATTTTGATATTTTCAAAGAAATTATTATCTCCTATAAAATTATTTTTATCATTAAATCCAACTAAAAATTCTTCTATTAAAATTTGAGCTTTATTTTTTGCTTTTAAATAATTATTTATATGATATTCTATATTATTATTTTGATTATTTTCTAATGTTTTTAATAATTCAATTTCTTTAGTTGCATTTTGATTACATTCATTTAAATTAATTTTTAATATTTCTATTTTATTTTTAATTAATTCATTTGATATATCATCTAATTTATAGTTATTTAATTTTCCTTCTAAAACTTTAATTAAATTTTCTGAATTATTTAATTTTTCTTGTAATGTTTGATCTATTATACTTTTTATATAACTTTGAATTGAAATAATTGATGCTAAAGCACTAAGTGTTTTAAGAGAATTTGTTAAAAAATTTTTATTCATTATTATTATTTATAAGGACTATTAATTATAAATAATGTTAGCAGCAGCAATAAATAGTAAATTTTAAAATAAAATTTTTATACTATTTTAAATTTTAGGTTTAAATGATCAGAATATTTTCCCTGATCGGGATTTAATATCTTTATTCTCGACTTTAAATAAAATAAAACAAATTTTATTAAATATAGAATTAAAAATGACATTGATATTTATAGAATTTGTAAGTTTAGCGATCTCCCTTAGTACATCATGGTTTATACAAACAATCATAGTAGATAAGGTTGAGTTACTTTTTATAAATTAAGTAATAGACTTGATTTAGTGTTAATTATGAAACTATTACTATTGTTAGTATATGTTTCAATGACTCAATATTTATATAATATTTGGGTCTATATCCTTAAAGCAATTATAGAATATGTTAATTAAAAGAATTTTTACATTAATTTACGCAGTAGTGACCTCTTTTCAAAGATTTATTAAAAACGAGAGATAAATAGGAAAAGGAAGTTAGGATTAATCCAGTTAATAATTATGTTATCTAGAAAAATTGCTAAAACCTTTTTCTTCAAAGTAATTAGATTACTTATTCAAATATATGTAGCAGTAACAGGACTTTTCACAATTATAACCTGATATAAAGATAATTATGACTTACAAATATATTTAGGTTATTTAAATAAACTGAAGTATAATTTAATTCACTTAAAGAATATTATTTTACATGATCTTAATAAATGGCCTGAGTATGGTAGTGAAAAATATGATAGGAAAAAAGATCAAATTACCAAGTAGAAAGATTGAATATACTTTTGAATATATAAAAGGTCTTACCGAAATGGTTCAAAGTTATTTAAAGGATCCTATTGTAGTTTATAGTAATCGAACTCTTAAAAAAAATATTTCAAATTAAAGAAAGAGCCAGAGAAAGACATGAAGCAAATATCGGTAATGCTAATGACCAAATTGAAATTACTGATAATAGAAAAGATATTAGCGATAATAGTAATGAAAAAATAATTAAGGAAGATCTAATAGCTCTTAAAAATAAGGCATATGATGCAGCATATGGTCCCTATAAGCCATAAGATTCATAACCAATTGCCTCTTCTTCAAATTTTGATCCCTAAAGCGCATGGAAAACTAAAGATGATAGATTTGAAGAACGAAAAAATAGAAGAGTGAAAATCGATGAAAGTAACAATAAAGAATATTCAGTTGATAATAATACTAATGAAAATACTAATTTTATTACTAATGATAAAATAGAACCAAAAACATTCACAATTAGAACATATAGCTTAGATAAAGGTGATAATCAGGATTCAGAATCATAAAACGGCAGTCCTTCTATAGAACTTGAATATATTAATGAACCAATAATCATTTCTCCTTCTAACGTAGAAAAACCTTCATCTACCGTAGAAAATTCTCCATCTAACATTGAAAAACCTTTTTTATCAGGTACTTTTGCTTAAAATTTTAAAGGTAAATTGAAATCTACAATCTATAAAGTTAAAAATGTTGTCGAAGCAGTTGCTAACGATGAAATAGTTGTTGAAGATCTACCTGAAAATGAAGAAACTAAAACAGCAGAAGAAAAAGATATTGAAAATGCATTTGCGAAAACAAAAGAAAGATAAACTTCAGCGTTATCTGCTATACAAAATTTCAATTTAAGTAATCTTAAAAAAGTTAAAACTGTTGTTAAAGATTTAACTCCCAAAGGAAAGAATGCTGATGAAGAATCAAATGTTCCAATAAGTAAAGATTCACTAATGGAAAAGGTAAGATAAGAAAAATCATCGGCACTGAGTGCAATTCATAGTTTTGATTTCACAAAACTTAGAAAAGTTAAGACTGTAGTTAAAAATTCATTAACAAAAAGAAAAAATAAATTGAATAATCAAGTAATTGATAAAATTTTAGAAAAAGTCAAAAATGATGATGAAAATGATGAAATCTCAGCTGAAGCATATCATTCTACATCTGAGAATAGACCTCAAAGGTTAGAAAGTATTAAAGATTTAAGTTTATTTAAACTTAGAGAAAGTAGAAATGCTGAAAAAAGTAGAGAAATAATTGAAGAAAAAGAAGATAATATTCCTAGAATAGGGGATAGAAATAAAGATGGTAACTTAATAATAGATGTAGTAACTAAAGAAGAATTGAGATCTAGATAACCTGGTGCTAGAGTACCTAAAATTGAAATTGATAACCCTTGTTTTCATAGGTTATTTTATATTATGAGAAAGAAAATTGATTTAGCTCATAGGGATTATTCCAAAGAAGAGAATTAAAATTAAATAAAATTAATTAAAATTAAATAAGATAAATTTTATTTTGTAGTGGGATATCTTTACTAAAGTTGGTTTTGTATATAAAGTTAAAGAATGTAAAATATATGATTTTGTAAGTTTATATCCATCTTTAAGGTTGGAAAATAAATATCCAATTAAAATAATTAATTATTTTTTACTTAATTTAGTAATATAAATTCTAATTACTTGTTGTAATGTAAATTGAGGTAATATGTATTTAGATAAAATATAGATTATAGAAAATAATACTATAAATGCAATTACTATTTGATTAAAGAAATAAAATGGTATTAATTGTGGCATTAATTTATATGTATTTTTCTGCTGCTATTTTTAAAGCAACTATCTCTGTTTACTATTTTTTCTCTCTATGTTACAATTTACTCTTACCTGATTATTATGATATCAGAGTATAGGTATAAAATTTATAGCAGGCTAAGAAAAACAAAAAGTAAACTTTTATAGTTTTTGTATAACTACTATAATATTAATGAGATATTGAGGGTATCTTAAATCAGACATATAAAGACTGACTAAGAATTTATTATATTGATTTTTGTTATCTTTTTACGATCCTTATCAGAATTGAACTGATACTTGCTTCTTGAAGGGGAGCTGTACGAACCACTATACGAAAGGATCTTTCTTTTTATTTTAATTAATTTAATTTAAAATAATATTAGCGAAATTAGGAATTGAACCCAAACTAACAGTTCATGAGACTGTTGTGCAAACCATTACACTATCTCGCTTGATAGTTTTTATTAAAAAGATTAAAAAAGAAATTTAAAAAACTAATGTAACTTTACCATCCACTCACCAACAAAAAATCCTTCCATGAAAATCCAGGTTGGACTTGGATGAGGTTTGAAAAAGTAGAGGAGGACTAGAGAATTGCTGACAATAAAATAAAAATTTAACACTATCTTTGAAACACGGATACGAACAAAGAGACTCGAACTCTTAAGGAATCACTTCCACTCCTGCTTAAGAGGAGATTGTTTACCAAATTTCAACATGTTCGCTTTTTTAATTTCCTTTCCTCCCCCTATAAAGAGGGAAAGAGGCGGATAAATTCTAAACTTAATTCTAAATCTAATTCTTTTAAAAAAGAACAAATTTTTCCAGTCAAGGCGCCGAGTCCCTTACCTCTATAGAGGTAAGATTGAGTACTAAAAAAACAAAAGGGGTGTGGAATACTTATTAGTTTATACATTTATTAATATTATAAATATCTATATTTTAATATATAAATATAAATAAAATTATATATTTAATAAAATATTAAACAAAAAGTTAAATAGATTCATTTTTCTATTTAAAATTTATTTCTATAATTATTGTCAGGGCTTAAAGGGATTTGAACCCTTGTAAAAAGTATTAACAGTACTTCGCTTAAACCACTCAGCCATAAGACCTTATTATCATCTATTTGACATTTATTTTATATATTAAGTTATTTCTTATTTTATTATTTTCGAAAACTAGATTTTTTTTAAGTATTAATTCTATATTTTTATGGTAGGCGTGACTCGAACACGCTACAGACTTCTTCCCAAAAAAAGCGACCAGCCAGTTTGTCTTCTACCATTGCATCTTTTAAAATTTTGTTTTTTGTTTTTCTTAAAAAATAAGAGAGAAGCACTATATTTCAATAAATATAATAATAACAATAATTATATATATTTAAGAGGTATATTTAAGATAGGTTAAATTAAATAATTGAGACCTATTTTGGTAATTAAAATAATCTTAACTTTTTAATTTTAATTTGATAAAGGTTTAAATTTTAACGGGCACTGTGAGATTCGAACTCACGACTTTTTTTAGAAGTAATCGTTTTCAAGACGAACGCCATAAACCAGACTCGACCAAGTACCCTTATAATAAATTATTTCAAAGACGAATGAACTGTCATATTTATTTAAATATTTAATTTAAAAATTGTTATTTTATAAAGGTTTTAAAGATAAATTATATAATATTTATATCATTTAAATACCTTATTCGAATTATACTTTCCTCCTCTCTCCTATTACTATTATTCTAAAGAGGGTAAAGGAGCCCTTTTCGGGAGAGGTGGTAGAAGGTAAGGTGGGGCTAGGGCTCTTGGCTTTACCTTAATAAAGATTCCAGATTAAAGCGTGAACAGTAATTATTACATTAATTAATGATTTAATTTAAAATTTAAATTTTCATTTCATATGATATCTTTCTCTTTTATTAAATATTTTATTGTTTTTCAATCCAAATCTCTTTCCCTAGTACTCATTGAACAGTAATAAAGGGAAACTAGTAAATCAGTTAAAATTATAAAATTTAAACAAACAAGAATTGTTATTGTTGTTTTATTTTACAAAAGTAAAATAATGACTAAAATTTAGGATATTTTATAAATTTAATTTTCATTATTGGATGGTTGGAAGGATACAATAAGACCTAAGGGAATTGAACCCTTATAATATCCATTATGAGCGAACTGCATTAACCGTTATGCTAAAGTCTTAAATCTAGTCATTAAAAAAGGTCAAATCTTAATATATATTACATTAATTAGAGAAAAATACCAATATTATTAAGAATACTAAAATTTATAATTTATTATATCTATATTATTTAATTTTAAACTTATCTATTTTTTATAATTTTTATTATATTAATTGAGCAGTAAAGGAATCGAACCTTTTACGGCTGTTAACCAATTCTTTTACAGAGAACCACCATTACCAATCGGATCACCTGCCCTTATTCTAAATTAAAATTTTTCTTACATAAATCTGAATTAACTTTTTATTATTCTAATTTTTAATTTTTACACTCTGCCTTTTGCAGAAGAATAGTAAATATATATAATTATTTTATTTTTAATCATCCTGCTTCACTATTATGTGAACTTTTTAATAAAAAGAAGATTTATTAGGTAAGCTATGCTACTTTTTCTATCCCCTTCCCTGACCTTATTACCATGTTACCTTCTATAGTGGAGGGAGTAGAAAAGAAGGTAAGGTAAGGGACCCTTCCCAATTTTAATAACCAGATATCTTGCCTTATGGATAAGGAGAAAAGGTTAAAAAAGACTAGTAATAGAAATAAAATAGATTCATTTATATTATTATATTTAAATAGCAATATAATAATACAAGATAAATTTTTAAATTATAATTCTTTATATTATTATTATAAATATAAACCTCTTTTAATGAATTAAAATAAAAAACTAAAAAAACAACATCTCCTTTTTATTAGAAATAGATAGAGAGATAAAGACATATATTAAATTTTATAAAGTTTCCTAACCAAACTTTGTCAGGTTTTGTTCTTCTAAATATTTTAAACCTAAAATAATTATAAATTAAAAACATAAATCTAAAACAGTAAGATTTAAATTATATATAAAGAATTTGAATAGTATTAAACAATTTTAGTTTATTATAAAGTTATTTCTTTCTAGATCCTTCTAATTTTTTAAATATTTAATATTTAAAGTAAACTTACAATTTAAAATTTTTCTAGGATAAAAAATAAGAATAAAATATGTTTTTTTTCTTATAATGAAAACACTTGGACTTGAACCAAGACTTTCCCCTTAAAAGGGGGACACTCCGCCATTCGAGTTCTGCTTTCTAAAAAAAAAACAAACATTACAAAAGAAAAATAATAAATAAAATTTATTATCCTTAACCTTCTCCCACAATCTATTTTTAAGGTTGATGATTACTATACTATAATTAAATCACTATTACTACTGTTATACTTTATTTTGTGAAAATAACAATATTATTAATATAATATATTTATCTCAATTATTTTTATTAATTTAAAATTTTTAATTTTATGTTGAAAAAAAAAACTGAGTTGACCAGATTCGAACTGATATTATACATTACCAAAAAATGGTGTTTTGCCAAATTAAACTACAACTCAAAAAAAGAATATAATTTATATATCTCACCCTTTCACAAAAATTTGCTCCCGTTACCACTTCTACCCTTTACCCCAAGCCCTTACTCTTTTACCCCTCTTTAGAGGAGAGGAAGATTAGGTAGAATAGTCAGGAAAAGTGTAGATTTTTATATTAAAAAAAGGTCCAAAAATATTTACCTTTATTTAAAATAAGTAATTTATTTATTTTTCTTTTTCTTTAGATATTTTATATTAAGCCGAAAACTGGAATTGAACCAATATTTCAATCTTACAAGGATAACGTTTTAACCATTTAAACTATTTCGGCTATTTCTATGTTTTAGATTTTTAATTTTTAAAGTAATTGATTAACTAGTTTAGATAGAAAGGAAAAATGATATTTATTGTTTGTTGGTTGCCTCGGGAGAGAATTGAACTCCCATATCTATATCTTCAGTATAGCGCTTTGACCACTAAGCAACCGAGGCTTTTTATATTAGTTCTTTATTTATCTTATAACCATAAGATACTTTAATTTGTATTAATTTTCTGTCCCTGAATAAGGGTTCAATTCTTATTTTTATAATTTCACTTAATTTAACTAGTTGATTTAGAGTAAAGAAGCCCTCAAATGAACTAAGAATATAAACATAAATTACGTAACCTCTATGTTTATATTTTAATAAATTATAAATTATTACATCATGTAATTGAGTAATACTTAAATCAAATGTTTTAGATAACATTTAATTCTGGGTTATAAATATAAGCTAAGAAAGGAACTAATTTTGTTTTCATTATTAGACTCTGTAAGACCATAACATATAAATCTAAGGTTATAAATTTATTATTTTATTAATATAATTTTTTAATCTTTTCTAATAGGTTATATATTTATATAATTATCCTCTCTAGGTAATAGTTTTATTAGTTTATTTAGTTTTACAGTATTATCAGGTAATTCTAAAATTTTACCTATAGTTATCTTCCTTAAATTATTATATTTTTATTAGATAAAATGTAAACTATTTTATAATACCATTTAGTGTCATTTAAATGTTCACTCTAGAAATTTTTATAATAATTAAAATCTGTAATAAATTCAACAAAATGTTTATCATTTTTCTTGATTTCATTTAGTAAATCATATTCCACAAGAGTATTTATATTATAATCTATGGGATAAATATGAGATGAAATTTATGATTTCATTTAAAGAAATCTCTTTGCATATTATCAGAATTTAATGGAAATTTAAAACCAGAATATAAACTAAATCTTTAACTGTAATATTTAATACTTCAGTATTATATTTTTCTAATTCTGCTTTAGTTAATTTATCAACTAAAATTTAATTAAATCATTATAACTTAAATCAAAGATATGATAAGTAAACAGAATATGTGTAGCTTAGGCTATTTCAGAGTAATTAGCTTTAAGATCTAAATTTATTTTAATTAATTGTTTTACAATTTTAAAAGCATTTTTATTTTAGTTAATCTTAATTTAAAGATGACACAAAATAATTGTTTTTATCCAAATTCAGTCAAATAGTTATAGTTTTATTAAGCCTTCTTATTTTAATTTTGAATAAAATTCCATTAACTCCTTTAGAAAAATTTTAAGGAAATACTAAAATTAGTAAATATTTTTATTTCTATATTATTATTTATACAATAAGAAATAATAACAATTTATATTTAATCAAATAGTATTGAATTTATAGTAATCTAAATTTTTCATCCAAGGGACCCTCACCCTGATTCCCTCCTCCTTCTATTAAACTATTCCTATTACACATTGTAGAGGAGAGAGTTTATGGTGAAGAGTGGTTGAAGGGGAGAATAAAAATTTTAATCATAAATAAAAATGATTATTTTTCAATTAAAATATAAAACCTTTACAATTATTATTTTAAATTATTGTGATTTTTCTTTAGCTTAATGGAGAAAGATAGATTTGAACTATCATATTTGTAATGCAAATACAACTGATTACCATTATCAGATTCCCCCTTATATTTAATTAAGTAGAAAAGACTATAGTTAATTGAACTAATTTTTTATCAAATTATTTCATTTTTAAACTAAACAATTTATAAGTCTCTGTTTCTTTTATTATTATTGTTTTTATTTTTTTAAATTTAGACAATTTTTTATAATTACAAGATTATAATTTATTAATTTAAGGTATTATTTATTAACTATTACATATAATTAAAGAATAATTATTATTTGATAATATCTGATCATAACTAAATTTAAAATTTATCTTTAAAAGAGAGGTATTTACTTCAATTTTAGTAGTCAAGATAAACAGACAAGTATTCCTCCTCATCTACTCTACCCTATTATCCTTACCTTATTACCCCTCTTTAGATTACTCACTATATAGGAGAGGTAAAGATAGGAAGGTGGTATGGAATCATAATTTCTCTTTCAGATCTCTAATAGGAATGAGGATGAAATGGTAGGTAAGTGGATATTTATATTTTGTTTAACATTTCCTTTTTATAATGATTTATCCTATTGATCGAGCCACAAGTCATAAAAGATAAAAAAGGAAATGATACCTTGATGTCAGTAATAAATATAAAATTAAAGAATGAAAAATTATATAACTAAATTTCAATATTTTCCATTCCATTTAGTAACTCCATCTCCTTGGCCAATTTTAATGAGTTTTTCACTATTAAACTTAACAGTAGGAGCAGTTTTATATATGCATGGTTTCTTAAATGGTGGAATTGTATTAACAATAGGTTTTATTTTAACTGCTTTTGGTATGACTTTATGGTTTAGAGATGTAATTACAGAAGGAACATATTTAGGTGACCATACAAAAGAAGTAAAACAGGGTTTAATGATTGGTGTATTACTTTTCATTGTTAGTGAAGTATTTGCTTTCTTATCTGTATTCTGGGCTTTCTTCCACTCTAGTTTATCTCCAGCTGTTGAAATTGGTGGTTCTTGGCCTCCAATGGGAATAACTCCTTTAGATCCTTTTGCAATTCCTTTACTTAATACTTTCTTATTATTATCAAGTGGTGCATTTATTACTTATGCACATCATGCTTTAATAGCTAGTAATAGAAAAGCTGCTATCGATGGAATATTTTTAACACTAGTATTAGCTATCGCTTTCACTCTATTACAATATTATGAATATTCTGAAGCAGGATTCTCTATGTCAGATGGAGTATATGGATCAGCATTTTATGCTTCAACTGGTCTTCACGGATTACATGTTATTGTAGGAACAATCTTTATTTTAGTAGGATATATTAGATTAATTAATTATCAATTAACTAAAACTACTCATCAAGGTTTTGAAGCAAGTATACTATATTGGCACTTCGTGGATATAGTATGGTTATTCTTATTTGTTGCAGTATACTTCTGGGGCGGAGCCTAATTATTAAAAAAAATATATTTTTATGTTATATCCCCTTTCTAAATTCAAGTTTTCTTTAAATTAAAAATACTTCATTTCAACTACACTATTTTTTTAATTTGAAAAATACTAAAGAAAAAGATAAATCAATAAGCCTTTTTATTTAATATCAAATTAAAAATAAAATAATCAGGTTTTATTAATTCAATTTAAATTATGAGTTATACTAATCACCCTTTTTATATAAAGCTTAGTTAAAAAAGAGTTTAAATTCTTTATGTTAAAAATTTTAATATAAATTTAATAAAATTTTGTTTTTTAAACTAAAATTTAGTCATAAAAGGAAAAGTATTACCGAATATTATACTAAATATGCTATAAATAAAATAAAGAAAATTATCTTTAATAAAAATAAATATAATTAAAGTAAAATTTATAATTTAGAAAAGAGAGTGTTGTATTAATTGGTTAGTATGGTGATCTCCAAAATCACTGGTAGGTGTTCGAATCACCTCACTCTTGCAAATAAAACTAAACTAAAATATTAAATAAACCAATTTAAATTTTATATATATCAGTATTTAATTAAAGTAGACAAGTATTTATAATTATAGTTTAAATATTGAAATATTTTTTTATATTGAAATAAATATTTATATTTTTATTTAAATTAAAATTAAATAATATAACTAATAATAAAAGAAGAAGTTATTATTATAATAAGATTTATATTATTTAATATTTTGTAAAAATATTTTATATGTTACTTGCCTTGCTTAATTTGGAAAGTTAAATAGAAATTGTGTTTAGAAAAATTAGAATTATGTTTACATAATTATTATATATTAAAGTAATAGGGCCTTTAGCTTAACAGGTAGAGTACTTAATTGTCAATTAGGTTGGTCCCAGTTCGAATCTGGAAGGGCTCGTATCTAACACCTATAAATTATAAATTTATATATAAAAAAATAATTCAATAACGAGTATAGTTAAGCGGTTATAATTCCTACCTTCCAAGTAGGAGTCATCAGTTCGAATCTGATTACTCGTAATTATTTATAATAAATTATAAATTATTATTATTGAATAATATAATTTATTTTTTACTTTATGTTACTTATACTAATATACTTCCTTACTTAACCTTATGAGAAGAGCTTAACTCTATTTTTACCTAGCCTTCTCTTTTTTAAGGAAGTGAAACAGTATTAAAAGTGGTAATTGAAAACATTATTTTATAATTAAAAGTTTTTCATTGTTTTTATATTTACCTTTAATATTATTTGTAAACTACGGAGCAAAATCATTTCACGTATTCAATTTATATTATGAATATATTTATATAACGAAAAATTAATTAATTATTATTTAAACTAATAAAATCTTAAAGATATTTTAAGATATAATTAAATAAAGAAATCAAGTTTTACTAAATATAATTTAAGTAAATATTAAATTAAAGCCTATAATTTAACGGTTAGAATAATTTCTTGATGAGGAATCAGTAGAAGTTCAAATCTTCTTGGGCTTAGAAGATAAAAATTAAAAATGAAAATAATAATAATACAGATTCAAAGTATGATAATACATAAAATAATAAAACTAGGAATATAATAAAAAATAAAATAGAATTAAGTCAATCATCACTTATACCTATAAATTTTATTACCTCTTTCCTTAGAATAATCTATAATTTAATTGAGATTCATTTTATATATTATTTGAATATTTTTTTTTAATTATTAAAATTTTTGTGTGTTTAAAAACAATTTTTTTAATTTACAACGATAGAAAAAATAATAAAAAATTTTAATATGATTATTATTAATAAAAAAAAGTAATAAAAAATTTTAATTCTGATTTTTTATATAAAAAAAAATAAAAGAGTATTAAAAACCTATAATAAACACTTAATTAAATTTTTGAAATATTTTCTTTCTTCAAGTTTTTTAATACGTTAGACGCTATCCTTTTTACTATTAATAAATTATTTATGTTAGCAGCAGCAAAATACATTGGAGCTGGTTTAGCTTGTTCAGGATTAATAGGTGCTGGTGCAGGAATTGGTACTGTATTCGGTTCTTTAATTTTAGCTACAGCTAGAAATCCACAACTTAGAGGACAATTATTCTCTTATGCAATCTTAGGATTCGCTTTAGCAGAAGCTACAGGATTGTTCGCTTTAATGATGGGATTCTTATTACTTTACTCATAATTTCTGTTAAAAATTAACAGATTTTAAATTAATTTAAAATTTAATCTATAATTTAACCCCCCTTTTTCTAGAAAGCTTATTTCATATTTAATATAAATATATTTTTATTTTAGATATAATCCTTTATTTAAAAGTAAAGTACAATTTATATTATAATATATTGTTACTATTGGATAATATTAATATAGAAATAAATAATTATTTCTAAAGTTTTTAGTATGACAAAATAAATATAAAAAATATACTTATTATTATTAATTTTCTTATTATTTAATTAATTCCTAAATTTTAAGTCAGAAGGTAAATAGCTTAAAATTATCTGATAAGAATTTTATTAACTTTTTATTTTACATAAAAGACTTGTATACATTATAAAAGTATAAAACAAAAATTGTTTTTATTATACCCAAGTTTGTAGTAGTATAGAGACCAACATTAAATATAGATGTGGTTTATAAAATTATTTATATGTTTTTATTATTGTTTAAAAAACAAAAAAAACAATACAAAAACTAACATCAATATTATAAAGAAACTATCTGGTAGAAAAAAAAACATGAAAAACATAAATTTTTTTAAAGAATTCACATTCGATTTAAGTCACTCGCCTTGTACATTAAAGTATTTATCTAAATACTATTTAACTAAAGCTTTAAGAAAATTATATAAAAAAATTATTGATAACAATGAAATTAAAGATAATCAAATAATGGGTATTTTATTAAAAGTTAAATTCGATAATGGATCGATAAAACTATTTCTTCACTTAGACAGGGGGATTTATCTTCCTTCAGTAAATTTTCAACTTTATTTAAACTTTTATTAGTATTAAGAAGTTAAAATTTAAGTAAAGATAGTGATGAAAGACTTAAAGCAGTTTCAATTATTTTTTCATATCACATTTATCCTTTAGATTATAAAAAAGATAATACTGAGGATAGTTTATCCTTATATGAAACTATAAAATCGGAAAATAAAGATTTTATTGAGCATATAAATGATTCAAAAACAAATATTAAATATATGGACCCTAATAAATTATTTAAAATACCTCTAAGTTTTGCAGGTTCATTTGATTTCCATAATGATTTTAATAAAATTAATAATAATGTAACAGAAAATATAGATTTAAATAAAAAATATAGAGTAATTTATAAAACATTAAATGCTTTCGAATGTGAAGTTAATATTGTTTTACAAGAAATACCTTCTATAGTTATATATAAATTTATAGATAAAATAATAACTGTCCCTAAATTAAATTTTAAAGAAGTTCTAGTGGAAAGAATTATAATGTCTAAAATATCTGAAATATTTATTATAGATTTATTAAATAATCAAATTCTCCTTAGTAAAAGGTTTAATGTCAACAAACAGGGTTTTATGAAACAAATACAAGTAGACAAAAACATAAAACCCTCAAGTCTTAATAAATTTATTACTTTTGATATTGAAGCTATAACTGATTTAGAATCATTAAATAAAGATGGTGATATGGTTTATTTTGATCCTATTGTTATATCTGCATTTGATTTTTACAACAAAGAAAGTTATTCTAAAATTTTCAGAAAAGATTTAACTAAAACAGAATTAATTCCTGCTATATCTAATAATTTTATTTTTAATAAAAATATTAGATTACATAAAATTGAAATGTTAAGTGAGTTCTTCTTACAATTTATTGATAAGAAATATCATAAATTTGTTTTATATGCTCATAATATGTCAAATTTTGATGCTGTATTTATATTAGAAAGTTTAATGTATCTTTCAGAAAAATATAATATTAAAATTGAACCATTAATGAGAGAGAATAAATTAATTAAAATAAGATTAACTTTCTATAATAGTTTCTATATTGATTTTCATGATTCATATCAATTATTAAATAGTTCTTTAGATAAACTAAGTAAATCATTTTTAAAGGATAACCCTGAAATTCAAAAAATGAATAATAAAAATAAATTAAAATTTATTATTATCTGAAAATGAAAGGGTGAAATAAAACAATGATTGACAATTATTTGAAGAATTTAGATAGTATTGTATTAGAGATGTTATCTCTTTAGCTTATGTTATTTATAATTTTAATAAAGAGATTTTTAATAAATTTAATATCAATATCCACATATACCCTACGATTTCATCTCTAGGATTGGCTATTTATTTATCAAATTATTTACCTAATAATGATTTAATCCCCTTAGTATCAGGTAAAATATATAATATATAACTAAGGCCTATCACGGGGGACATACAGATGTTTATGAATTATATTCTAAAGATGAGGTACATTCATATGATTATTCATCAATGTATCCAGCTCAAATGTTAAAACATAACTTGCCAGTAGGTAAAATTGATCTATTTAAAGGTAATATTTTAAATATTTAGTTGATAATTTAGCTTTTATAAAATGTTCTGTTTACGTAGATAAATCTCTAGACAAACCTTTATATATGACTAATGTTTTATTAAATGGTGAAATGAGATCATTATGTGCTACAGGTTTATTTAAAAATCAATGGATATTCTTACCTGAATTAATAGAATATATGAAACTAACTGATAATAAAATTAGAATAGTTGAAAATTCAATTAAAGAAGGTTATAGATTTAATTCAGCTTCTATTTTTAGTAAATATATTATTGATTTATTTATAACTTTAAAAGGGGGTTTTTATAAATTTAAACTTTCAGGATCATATATTTCAAAATGATAAGGTTTTGTGGTTAATTACTTCAAATTATAAATAATTAATTACTTCAAATTAAAATAAAAATTTTAAAGAGTATTAAAATCTATAATCTATAAAAGATTATACTTCTAATACGTTAGACGCTATCCTTTTTATTAATTAATATTTAAATGCTTAAAAAATTAATGTCAAAAAATTTGAATATTTTGACTATTCTTTCTACAGGTTTATCTTTTGCAGGTTTTACTTTATCAATTCAAGATTTAATATTAAAAAATAAATTTGTTAAATTACAAGAAAGAAATGAAATATTAGAAAAACAAATTAATGAATTAAAAATTGATGAATTAAAAAATGAATTTACAAAGGATAAAGTAGAATATTTTAGAACAAGTTTAGAAGAATCTCAATCAAAAATAACAAAACAACTTGAATCTATACAGAATTTAAATACTCAAACTAAAACAAATAAAGATGAAATTAATTATCAATTAGAAAATTTAACTAAAGAAAATGAAAATATGCAAGATATTATGTCAGAAATTCTGAAGTTTTTTAAAGATAACAATAAATTTTTAGGTGATAATAATATATTTGAAATCTTTAATAATTTTATTAATAATTTTAATAAAATATTTTCAAATCTAAGTTTTGAACAACAAGGAGCTATTGCTCATTTAAGTGGTTCAATTTGCATTTTAATTAATGTACTTACTATTATATCAGTTTTATTTGGAGATCAAATAGTTTTATATTTGAAATTAGAGGAAAGATTCCCTAAATTTTCATTTATTTTGAAATTAAGAAAAAGATTAAATAATATTAGTTTAATTTTTAGTTTAATAATAATTATATCTATTTCTTTAGCAATGATTTATGTGAATTCTTTAATATTAATTCATTTTTAAATCCCTTTTGTTTTAAATATTAAAAATATCATTAATCTAGTAATAGAATATTAAAATAGTTTATCAAAGATTACAATTTTATATGAAGAAAATTATTAAGAGAATATATGTTTCAAATTTTATTTGTTTAACAAAAAATTATTTTTATAAATAAATATGATAGTTAGTAATGAAAATATATAATATCATATTTAATAATTAAATGAATTAATATATAATTTGCTTAATTCACAAATAAATATAATGATCTTTATAAAAATTTATAATAAGATATCCAATTGTTTGGAATTATATTTCAATTTTAATAAGATTTAATCTGGTAATAAATTAAATATATAATAAATTAAGGTATTTTAAATATACTTAGTTTAAAAATATTTCTATAATTAATTATAATCAAATTTTAAAAATGACAATGATAATGAATTTTGATACTAATACTAGTCTTCTAATTGGATTAGGTATATCTATCTTTACTTTCTCTACTTATTGCTTTATAACTAAAACAATTCCACTAGGATTTAAAACAATTTATTTTTATGATAGTAATTTAACTGATAATGAAACAGTTAAGGACACTGTTACTTAAAATGATACTATTAAAGAAAATATAATTCAAAATACTCATTCACAGGATATAATAGATGAAATTATATCTTTATTAAAAGTTGAAGATCCTAATATTTATAATCTATCTGATGTAATTCTTAGAGAAAGAATATTAAATATTTTACATGGAATGTGTACAACTGAGGATTCTTTAAGTGATATACCTACAATCACTCAATCTGTTTTTGATTATATCAGAGAACAAGATCCTGGAACAAGAGATTTTATGGATAATATAAATGAATGGGTAAATACAACACAATATTAGTTTAAATACAAATAATCCATTATTTGAAAACTTAGATGCAAATTTAGAAAAACTTAGTTTAGCTATTAAAGAAATAAAATCTACATTTAATATTAATAGTTTACCTAATAGTGAAGTATTAACTTATTTTAATGCAAATGATAATTTAATAACAAAATTATATTATTTAATTAATTATGATAATCTAATTATTGATTACAACATTAAATAATATTAGGATTTCCTCTTCTTTACCTCTAATTGAATCTTATTTAGAAGTATATGTTAATTATAATAAATAATTTAATTATAAGTTATGGTAGATTTATTTTATATATTCTACCTTTAGATAATAGCAAAATTTTAATAAAAATTTTAGCTAATTATTATAAATTATTTATCATTTACCCAAATTTAATTTTAAGAAAAATATTATCATTTATGTATCAAGTTATTAATATTTAAAATAATAGAGTTAATAATGTATATAGCGATTTATCAATTATTGAACCTTTGAAATTAATTAATAAAGAAATTAATAATAATGATAACTGTACTCTTCTAACTTTTTAAAATAATTTGTTATTAGATCATAAAAATATTTTTATTGCATTATTTAAAGGATTCATGTTAGAAAATGAATATAAACAAATAGGTAAAAAAATTCTGATTGTATCTTTAGTTAAAAAAGATAAAATTTATTATGTTCATAAAAATATTATTATAGATGAAAATACATCTGTGAATACTTATTTAGATAAAATTATAAATAATATTCAATATTTCTATGAATCTGGTTATCCGATTTAAGATTTCCCAATTTTACAAATTAAATTATGGAATTATAATCCAAAAATGAGTGGCAAAAAATTATCAAAGAATAATACAATTTATCCGTTTAGAAGAAGTTTCCACTATTCTAGTATAAATTATAAAATTAAAGAAAATTTAATTAAATCTTTGAAAGAACCTAAAAATCTTAATAAATAAAAAATTGGCACTATGGATTTAGAAACTATTGAATTTAATGGCAATCAAATACCAATAAGTATTAGTTTCTCATATTTAGCAAATAACGAAGTAATTACAATATTTGAATTAATTGATTATAATTTATTATTAAATAATCCTAATGAAACAGTGAAATCACTTTGGTTAACATTTATGAATAAAATTAATGATTTAAGATTAAACAAAATAACAATTTTTAGTCACAATTTAGGTTCATTTGATGGTTATTTTATATTTAAAGGATTATTAGAATTACCTTATGTTAATATAGATAATGTTAATTCTATAATTGATAATAAAAATAAAATTTATTACTATTGATATACTTTGGAAAAATATTAATTGTGTTTTTAAAGATTCTATAAGAATATTCCCTGTTTCTCTAGATGATTTATGTAAAACATTTGAAGTTGAAAGTAAATTACAAAAATATAATCAATTATTCAATCAAATTTCATTATTCAAAGATGAAACTTTATTAAATCAATTTATTGAATATAGTAAACAAGATTCTATTTGTTTATTAAAAGCTTTAATTAAAGCTCAAACCTTCTACATTGATAAATATAAAGTTGATATTGCTACAATTTGGAGTACTTCTACTTTATCATTTAAAATATTTAGACAAAAATTCTTGAAAATTGAAATTCCTAGTTTAAATAAAATGCTAGATAAATTAATTAGATTAGCATATATTGGTGGTTCAACTGATTATTATTTAAAATATGGAGAAAATTTAAAACATTATGATGTAAATTCTCTATATCCTAAAGCAATGTGTAATCCTATGCCTATTAAAATTTTAGGTGTTAAAGCTGGCAATGATGTTGAATTAAATAATGTATTTGGTTTTGCAGAAGTTCAAATTACTACACCAGATCAATTAGATATTCCATTATTACCATTTAAAATAAATAATGAAACTTTACATCCTTTAGGTAGTTGGATTGGTTTATATTTTACAGAAGAATTGAAAGAAGTTGTTAAACATGGTTATAAAGTGGATTTAATTCAAGTATATGAATTTAGTAAAGAATATATTTTTAATGATTATATCAATTATTTTTATAATATTAAAAAAATAAGTACAGGTGCTTTAAGATATATAGCAAAAATGCTTTTAAATCAACTTTATGGTTATTTTGGAAGAAGAAAAACTCTTATTTAAACTAAAAATGTTTATAATAAAGATTTCATACAATATTATGGAAAATATGTTATATTTGGTGAAATTAAAATAAATGATGAAATTTCAACTATTTTAATGAATAGTAATCTGAATTATGATTTATTTAATGAAATTCAAGAAGAAACTAATTTAGAATTAAAATATAATTATAAATCTATTAAATCACATGTTGGAATTGCTTCTGCTGTTACATCATATTCAAGAATTGAAATGATTAAATTTAAAACATATTTAATGAAACATGGTATTAAATTATATTACACTGACACTGATTCAATATTTATTGATGGAATTCTTCCTAAAGAATTAGTTGGTAAAGAATTAGGACAAATGAAAGATGAATTAAATGGAGGATTAATTCAAAAAGCATACTTTTTAGGAATTAAAAAATATGGTTATATTGATAATAATAATATAACACATTCAGTATTTTCAGGAGTTGAAAGAAATAGTTTAACATTTAATGAAATTCAAAATATAGCTAATGGTTTAATTATTATAAAATTTTCACCTTTAAGATTTTATAAAAATATACAAAATTTAAATATTCAAATTAAAGAATCATTAGTTACATCAATTATTTTTAATTAAAGAAAATTTAAAAAACTGAATCATTGTGAAAGCCGAGAGAAGGAATCGAACCTTCTTTTTACCGTCATGAATGGTATGTTTTAACCTTTTAAACTATTTCAGCTTAATTTTATAAATTAAAATAAAGATATTCTTATTTTAAATATATCTTTTGGTTTTATAGAATAGAGAAAGTTATTAAGGTTTTCTTTATATTTATAATTAATAGTTATAATTTAAAAACTTTCATCTCATTTTTTGAGGGTGGGGATGAAGAAGTATTACTCCAGTTTTATTAAAATTTAGAGTTAGAATATCTATAAAACTAATTAAGTAAATCTTTTTACTTTGTATATTACATATAAATATTAGTATATAAAATTTTATATAGTATTATATTTAAATACTTAAAAATAATATTAGAATACTACTTATATTTATTTGTTATAAATATAAATCTCACCCTTCACTATTTAGCCTTTGGGTTATTTATGGTAGGTGTGCTTTCTTCTTAAGTTTTGTTCTTTCCTTAAGGTGGAAAGAAGTGTTTATACTGGATAATTCTAAATGTTAATAAGTTATGATATAGGAGTTATAATTTAAAAACTTTTATTTTATTTTAAATAAATAATAACATACTTAAGTGTTAAATATATTTATTCTATTTCTATTTAAATTTGAAAATCTTGATTTTTTTAAATAGAATTAAAAGTTAAAATCTTCTTTTCTAGAATCTTCTTTTCCACAAAATCATTTTTGTTCATGAGATATACCCTGAATTAACCTAGGACCTTCCTTAATTTTTGTAATGTTTGTTTTTACATTAAAAACATTTAGATAAAATTTATCATAATAAAAATACAAAAATTACAGATTTAGATATCTTAACTCTTTCTTTTAAATTTAAATAAATAAACCTTAGCAAAATTTTTATATTTTCGAAACTTATACTATTTTTTTCAAACCTAAAGATAAAAGATCTTTCATTTTTACCTCCTTCAAAATATAGAAACCAATGTATTTACTTAAGGTTTTATATTTGGGACTAATTTAAATAAATCTAATACTTATTTAGATAAAGAGATTCAAACTAGTTATGAGATTTAATATTAAGAGACTGATTCTTGTATAAATACTAATAATTTATATTAAGATAATTATTAGGATTTAACTAAAGATACCTTAATTATTTATAATAATTATACTAGAAATGTTGAAGTACAAACAACTGAATTAACAAGAAATATTGAAACTCAAACATCTGAGAAATTATTGTTTGAAACTCTACAAGAAATTTTATATAACAAAACTCCAACACAATTTTTATCAGATCTTGATAAAAATGTTTTTGCTAATATCTATTAGAATAGATCCAACTTATCGTGGTTATTTTTATAAATTGAGATTTTGGTCTAATGATTTATAAGTTAAATAATATTAATAGTAGCGAATATAATTTCTTATTTAAAATAAGAGAGATTTTAAATACAAACCCTAATTCTCCTTTTTCACATATAGTGAATAAATTTGATAATGATTCTCCTGTAGCTAGTACATCTAATGTTACTTTAGATAGAAACTAATATCTATAATTCTTAATATCTAAATTGTAAGTTTCTTTAATTTTAAAACTATCTACATTTATTAAAAAGACTTTTAAAAAACATTTAGATAAAATTTGGAATGAAGTAATGAATAAATTAAATGATAATAAACATATGTTATTTTTATGTAGAATTAAAATGGGATAGTGGAAAATTAGCTAAACTAGGATAATCTTAAAAGATTAAATAAAAAAGATATAAAGAATATATCTATATTTATTTATTAGATATGATTCAATTAAAATTATTCTTTTTGTTTAAATCTTCATGAAACTTTCTTAAATTTAAAGTTATTAGAAGTAATAAGTTAAAATTAGATATAAGTAAAATTTAATATAAAATTAAAATTAAATAATATTGTATGTGAAGTGTATTTGCAAAAACCAAGTGGGTAAATTTGAGAGAAAGTTTTATATTTTCTTAATTTAATATTACGAGTAAAGAGACTTGAACTCTTACAATTAAAAAATTATGAGTTCCTAAGACTCACCCGGCTACCAATTTCGGCATACTCGTATATAATTATATATTATATTATTTTAAAATTAAAAATATATTAAATTATAATCTCTTTTAATGGGAATTGAATTATTTCATTAAAATTTAACAAAGGAATAAATTCCATAATTTCTATTAATAAAATAGGATTTATGCCTAGAAGATTAAACATTATATAAAAATATTATAATCTGGATTCATTTTAATAAACTTAATAGTAGATTCTTCTAGATATATTTTTTAATTATATATATTTTTATATTAGTTATAGCAATAATAAAGAAATATACTAATATTAAAAATATTTTATTTAAGGATTTCAATTGTTAAAATAAAAAATAGTCAAGTTAATTTAAGACAAGCCAGTAAACTTTACTTAACTAAATCGTTAAGATCATTTTTTTAGAAATAGACACAATTATGAACTAGAGGATAAACTAATATTTTGCAATTATCCAAAAAGTTAAATTTAGTTAAGTTTCAATTAGAGCTAATATGGAAAAATTTCAATAAAATGAAATATAACTTATTTATTATGTTAAAAATAAACATTATTAAATACTTTCAAAAATACATGAATATCTTATTCTTCTTTCAGTTTTTATTTTTAAAAATATTCTAAATAAAGGTAATTAATTAACTATACTTGGAATAATTATATTATTTTGTACTAAATTATAAGATTCTAAATATTATAAATTAATTAAATTAACTTACATAGTTTTAAGTAATTACTACATAATTTTATTATACGACCCAACTACTAATCCAATTCAATTCTAGATTATATTAAATAAATTATAATCTTATATTAAATTACTTAATAAAGATACTATTAAAGTATTTAAAATGTTATCTAAACTATAGATAATATCTCTTTAGATTAAAAAAATATTGAATATTAAATTTTCAATTTATTAAAAAATAAATAATAAATTAAGGAGTAGAGTAATCGAAACTCTGTCTGTAAAGTGTAAATTTACTGCTAAACCACTCAGCTAACTCCTTTTGTTTTTATATTATCCACTTCCAACCAATAAAAAACTGAATTATTGGTAAGTGTTGTTCCTTAATCTTTAACACTGACCCAAACCACGAAATGAAAAAGGTGGTCAACCTTAGCCACTTTAAAGGTAGAGCTTGTGGTGAAGAATGGATGAGATGAGAGGGGGTTAAATTCCGATATTTTATTTTCCAGCAGCACTTTCCAGTACCACTACCCTGCTATGACTTTTGAAATGTTACTTAATTGGGTTAACAGATACTAATTAGCTTAACAAAGGTGTTTTTTTAATAAATGACTAACTTACAATATAAAAATATTATAAATAGCATAGAAACTACACTTAATTTTAATCTTATTAAAGATTAAAAAATTAATAATAAATTTGCAGTATATTATTCATTAGTGTATCCCTTTGTTTAAGATATAACCTCGTGGCAGTTTCCCCCAATTTAAGCTCCTTCCCAGTGACAGACAGTTAGTTCATCCCGAATTCCAACTTCACCGTTGCGTAGTGATCAACGATTACTCGAAATTCCTTCTTCATGTCACCGAATTACAGGCGACAATCCGTTTATAATTTAATTATTTAACTTTCTTTAATGATTAGCTAATCCTTATAACCCTATTATTTAATATAATATTAAATATTAACTTAAGTACAAGGGTATGGTTTTGCTTCACTTTGTAAAAGTTTTTGTAGCACGTCTATAGCCCAGTTCATAAGGATCATAACGACTTGTCTTAGCCCCAAATGAAAATATATAAAATTCATTAATTGTTAAGTATAAATTAACAACAGGGATTGCGTCCGTTAGCGGAGTTAACCTAACTTCTCAAAACACGGACTGACGACAGCCATGCAACACCTGTAAACGAATAATCTAATTTAAAGTTAGATTACTACTCATTCTGAGACTTAAAAAACAAAAATTTTTCTAGTAACAGAATGGCTATGCAAGAACTGGTAAGGTTTTACGCGTACTATCGTATTAAATAACATGCTCCACTTCGTTTGCTTCGAGACCGACTAATTTTTTTGGTTTCAGTTTTGCAACCGTACTTGCAAGGCGGAATGGTTATCGCGTTAGCATCGTTATCAGTTTTTATTAAAACTAACAAACCACCATTCATCGTTGACAGTGAGAGGTATCTGGGTATCTAATCCTATTTCCTATTCTCACCTTCGTTTCTCAGCGTCAATCATTAGTAGATAAAAGCTTTCACCTTTAGTATTCCACTTAGTATCTATGGATATCATCCCTACTCTAAGTATTATTCGGCTTATCCTCTATTTGATTCTAGCTTTTATTTTTTTTTCCTATTTAACTTATTTTTATCAGAGCTATTTTAAATAGAAATAGTAAAAGCAGCCTACAAACCCTTTACGCCTGATAAGGACGATTAACGTTTGCGTTTCTGGTCTTACCGAGTCTTCTGGCACCAGATTTGGACAACACTAATAGTAAGGTAACATCAGTTTTTTCCCTTACCTTATCACATTTAACACAATTATGTATTATGTGATTTCAGTTAGCTAGTTCACTCTTGCGAGCATTGACTAATATTCTCGACTGCTGGTAGTTTACACTACTTGGGGCATTTCACTCCCAATGTGGCCATTTGTTCTATCAAACTTGGCTTTTGATCGTAGGCTTGGTAGGCTTTTACCCTACCAACTACCATTAAACAAAATAAATCGAATCTTATAGCAGAAACTTTCCTTTCTGGATAAATAGCTAATTTATCTTTTGACTTGTCCTTATCTAAGAATAAACTACTTAGAGCTCTAAAGAGATTAATAATTTATAACTTTATAATAAGTATCCATCACCTTTCCTATACTCTTAAACTACTTTACCTTGAATAGGTAAATAGAAAAAGAGTAAGGTTGGTTTACATCCATAAATAGTAAAAATGGAATCATTCAAGAAGTAAAAATATCCCCAAATTATGGAGACTATAAGGTATCTGATTTACAATACTCACCTTTACACCTTATTCTTATTGGTATTATATTTAATTTAGTGACTATTTTTTTAGTTTAAATATAAAACTTATAAGAACAACGATTCGCATGTCTCAAAACTACTGAAAAACGTTCAATCAGAACCAAAATTAAATTCATCCTGAAAATTTGGATAATAATAATTATCCTTATTTTATTTGCTTCACGCAATTTTTATTAACTCTTTTAAAGGTAACAATTTGAAATTTTTACTATCTTTTTTTAAACACTAAAAATATTTTAATATCTGTTTCCAAAACTCCAAAAATTAATATAAAAATCCATAAGGAAACACGTAAAAAAGAGTTTGAACTTATAAATTATAAAAATACATATTTTAAATATTCTAATTATTGTAAGAACACATATATAACCATTAGAAATTTAATAAATTATCTAAGTCCACGAGCTGACCTCTTTTTCCTGTTTTAACATAGTGTTGGCAATAAGAAGATTAGAATTTTCTTTATCTACAAAACAATTTAAATTATTGTCCAGGAATTTTCTAATAATTAAACTATTATTATAATCTATGCTATTAATTTTTATAAGAGAGTCGTGGAATTTCAATAATAACTCATTATTTAAGTATATTTCGGTTAATATTTCATTATCATCAATAAATATATGATTAGCTTCATATTTATTTTCATTTAAGATAAAAAACTCTTTTTTAAAAATGCTATTTTTTGAAAAGGTTAAAGGTATTTTAATGTTATAATCAGTTAACATATATTTTATATTTTTTGATATAAAAACCTCTTTAAATGGATATTCATTTAATATAATATCCTCATTTTCGTTTTGAATGATATAATACCTGAATATTAAATCTATTATTTTTAAATTAGAATATACATAATAATTTAATCTTAACATTTTTTTAAAAAGCATGGATAATATAGTAAAAGATGTTTTGTCTGATTTTCTAGGAGTAGATATTGTTATAATTTCTCTATTTATCAATCTAACTTGAAAAATTATATAAAATTTTTGATTATTATAAGTTTTAATCAACAATATATTAGTGAAAAGATCTCTAAGTGCTTTAGTTAGAAAAAATTTTGTAATTTGTTTAAAGGTTGTAGGTTTAGGTAATTTAAATTCTTGTGTTTTGAAAATTGTCATTTTCTGTTTTATTTTTATTGTTTAAGATAATAGCGTATTTTTTATTACAACTCTGGTAATTGACTAAATATATATTTTTTACTTGATACACTTCCTTAATATACTTATTAAGTTTTCATAGAAACTGCATATAATCTCTTTTATAAAATTTTTATGATATATAAATATAAGCTCTTTTATAAAATTTTTATGATATATAATTATAAAAATTTATATGATATATAATTATAATCTCTTTTATAAAATTTTAAATAATTTATAAATAATTATATAAATAAATAATAAAATAAATAATATATAAATAGCTATATTAATTAATATAATAATATAAATAAAATTTAGAAGAAAAATTTTATTGTTGATAAAGATAATTCTAATATAATAATTTCTAACATAGTTGAAAAAGAAGGGTTTAATATTAAAAAGTTTGCTACTGTAAATATTAGACACCTAAAAACGTTTGATAATAAAGGAGAAACGAGAATAATACCTATAATATCAGCTCTACATGACAATTATAGGGATAAACTATATTATAGCTTGTTTAATTTTATGAGTGTAATGTCCCCGCCATTTGTACAATTGAGAGAGTTCAATCGAGAAAGAGCTTTCTATAATTTTATATTAGGATTATTACAGAAAAAATATAACAAATATGATATTTATGTTGATTCAAATATATTGTTTAAATCGGTTCTTTTAATTAATGCTTTAGAGAAAATATATGAAGAAAATAATAACTAAAATTAGTTATCATTATAACAATGATGAAGAAATTATCAGTATATTGGTAAAATACGGATTTAATCCAAAATCTAAAAATTTTAAATATTATATCTTATTTAGACCGTTTAATAATATAATTGATTATTCACTTAATACCCCGGAACTTTCAGAGTTAAAATTTATGAAACACTGCGAACTAAAGATATTGAATTCCCCCCAACTTCTAGAGTCTAAAAATTTTATAATGAATTTAGTGTCTTATACTCAACAAGAGTGCAAAGTTATTTCTAAAATGATATATAATTTTAAAAAAGATTTATATAACCCCATTTAGGAAACAGAACTCGAGTGGCAGAGTGTCCCCCTTTTAAGGGGAAAGTCTTGGTTCAAATCCAAGTGTTTTCAATTTTTATAATAAAAACCTAACTATCTATTTATATAGAACTTAATAAGTATATTAAGGAAGAGTTTCAATTAACAAATATTATGATTTTTCTATTCGATACCTGAGTTGTATCAAAAAATAAACTATTATCTTAAAACAAAATAAAAATTTTAAAATGAAAAAATTTTTTATAGACTTTACCTACTCATTACCCAAATCTTGTACAATTAAAACTGCTGGTGCTTATTATTTAAGCAAAGCAATTAAAAACCTATTCTTAAATAGAAATTTTTATAAGCTTAATAATAATCAATTAATTGGTTTAATTCTTAAAGTAAAATTCATCGACGGAAATATTAGATCTTTGAGTAACATGTATAGAGCAGATAAAACCTCTATAGCGAAAGTTATTGAAATATTCAATCAGCATTTTCTTCTAAAAAGTGAAGATTATGAATCAATGAAAGTAAATCAAATAATTATTAGCTATCACATTTTCTCCGAAGATTATATTGAAACCAGATTAAGTCCTATACAGAAAGATGAAATTTTAACTAGAAACAGTATTACTAAACAAAATTTAATACATAGTTCCTATTCCGCTTTTGACAGTATATTTAAAATTCCATTAATTTTTATCGGTGAACCTCATTTTGTAATAAATATTTTACAATTAAACGAAAATATATCTTTAAATAATAAATCTTTATATAAATTAATACTTAATAAAATTAATGATAAAGAATATGAAATTAAAATCACAGATCAAAAAAATATATTAAAATACAGATTCGTTGATAAATTAACCTCAGAATACATGATAGAAAGGTCTTGTGGTAATAACACTGATTTTATTAATTTAATAAAATCAGAGGTTTTATTAACTACAAAACAGGATATCAATAAAAATAATGGTTTTATTACATCAATTAAAAAAGATGAAAAATTAAAAATATATCATTTGAGAAAATTTATTACTTTAGATTTTGAAACAATCAAAGATAAAAATATGGAAAATTTTAATCATATTCCTGTTTTATTAGGATATTATGATTTTTATATTAATAAAAAGGGGTATTCTTTACTCTTAAACGATTCAAATAACAAAATTATATCTATTTTAGAGAAATTTTTAACAAAAGAATATAATGGTTATAAAATATACGCTCATAATTTAGGATTATTCGATAGCATATTTATATTAAAAAATCTGGTGAAATTATCAGAAAGAGTAAATATTAAAATTGAGCCTTTATTTAGAGACAGAAAATTAATCTGTATTAAAGTTAAATATGGTTATAATAGTAAAAAAGGTAAATATCTTTATGAACTTGAATTTAAAGATAGTTTATTAATGCTATTAGCTCCTTTATCTAAATTAATTAAATTTTTTATTACTGAAGACCCAATGTTGAATAAATATAAAGATAATTCTAAAGAAATTATTGACAAATTACTTAGCTCAGAATCTAGGGAACATATGCAGAAAGATGAATTTAGAAGAGATTTAATTAATTATTGTTTAAACGATTGTAAATCTTTAGCTGTAATTGTATATAAATTTTCTGTTTTAATTTATGATTTATATAAAATTAACGTTCATAAATATCCTACTCTATCTTCTTTAGCTTTTGCTATATTTAGAACCCATTATTTAAAAAACGATCAATTAATTCCTAAAATAAGTGGAACAATATATAAAAATATTCAGAAAGCTTATACCGGAGGTCACGTGGACGTATATAAAATGTATAGCGATAAATCAGTACATTCATATGACTTTGTTTCATTATATCCATCGGTTATGTATAATAATGAATTCCCAGTAGGAAAAATGACTCATTTCGTGGGTAATATTCTTAACGAGGAATTAAAATATACTATAGAAGATTTAATTAAATCAAAATCTTTCGTAAGATGCGATATATATGTAGACAAATCTATTAATAGACCTGTGTATCAAACTCATCTTAAAATAAATAAAGAAATTAGGACAGTTTGTGCAACTGGTACATTTTTAGATCAATGGGTTTACTTACCTGAATTAATTGAATATCAAAAATTAACTAATAATTTAATTAGAATAATTCCAGATTCAATTAAGGAAGGTTATTTATTCGAATCTAAAAACATTTTTAAAGAATACGTTGAATCATTATTTGAAATGAAGAAATCTGTGACTAAATCAGATCCTAAATATATGATTTCTAAAATATTAATGAATTCCTTATATGGAAGATTTGGATTAAAACAAGAAATACAAATATTTGATTTCATTGATAATCAACTTATTGAATCTTTCATTAATGGTAAAAATATTAAAGATGTCATTGAATTATCTTAAACTAATAAATCTTTAGTTATTACTGAAAAGGGGATTGAAGATGAAATACTTCTAGAAAGTTCAGTGTCTATAGCTGCAGCTGTGACTTCTTATTCAAGAATGTTAATGGCTCCGATGTTATTAGATACTGAACTAGATATTTTTTATACTGATACAGATTCTTTAAAAAGTAGTCAAAAAATCACTGAATTAGATAGATATAAATATTTAAATCATAAAAATTTAGGTGGATTAGCGTATGAAGAAACTTTAAAGGAATCTATATATCTTGCCCCCAAAGTTTATGGTGGAATAAATGAAAAAAATGAAAGCAAAATTAAAGTTAAGGGGTTTAAAAATCAAATTGAATTTAATATGTTAAAAATTTTATTGACCGATAGAAATCCACTTCACTTAAAACAAGAAAAATGGTTTAAAATTTGGATTGAAAGCACAATAAAAAACAAATTAACTAATGAAATTAATAATTGAAATCTTTCTTCTTTGGGTATCCATGTGGATATCTACTAATATCATGGGATTAATTTCTAATTTATTTGATAGATTTGAAGGTTATAAGCCTCTTAATAGCTTTCCTATTTTTGAAATAAAATTAATTCTCCTTATAAATGCACTTTCTCATATAGCTTATACTATAATGGTTTATAGCTATTATAATTTATTTATTATTATGTATGAATACTTTAACTTATAATGATAAAAAAACTATTTAAATTTATTTTTTAAAGATTAGAGGCCTTGAAAAAACTTATTAAAGTAAGAATACTATCTAGAAAGAAAGATCTAGGAGTAGTGGATTTCATTTTTCTGGTTTACAATGAATTAACTAAAACCTGGGTTTATAAAACTCTGTTTCTTATTTATAAATTCTTCATAATATTTATGATAGTAATTTCATTTTCAACTGCATACTTAGAGAAATTTAATTTCACAGATTTATCTCTGAATAATTTATATTCCTTATACTTAGTAATAATAACTAAATTATTATTAATATATAATATATTATTAGGTAAAGTAGTAGAAAAAGATGATGATGTGAGAGATCCTTTCTCTCAGTATCAATATTTTAACATGGAGGATACAATTTATGATACAGTAAATGATAAAACCTATGTAGCTAGAAACTATTCGCTTGAAAAAGTATTATTAGCAATTTTATTTGTATCTGTGAGTGGAGGTTTTATTTATTATAAATGGGACTCTGAACCGGTTCAAGCATTATACACAATAGTTAAAACAGGTTTATCTTATCTATTAGCCAGATTTACAATCAGAAGAGATGATAATCCTAGAACTGATGATCCAAATAATATGATTTTTAAAAAAAGAGATATTAAAGGTAAAAAACCTGTAAGAAGAGATGATGATGAAATAATTGATATTGATTCAAACACAGCTTCTACTAGTTTTGCTCCTAATCCTCCTCCAGCACCTCCTGCACCACCAGCTCCTCCACTTGATCCTAATCCATTAATTAACCCTCCTGTAGATGTGACAATTAATACAAAAGATACAACACTAATGAGTTCTTTAGATTTAAAATCAATGATGTTAAATGATTTTGACCCTAGATTGTTGAAACAAAAAGAGTCATATAATTTAATAAGATCAATATTAGATAAAAATCCTAATAACCTAAAGTTATCTATATTTGATTCTGAAGATTATCACAAACTTATGAGTAAATTTGATTTAACAATCATTAAACCTTCGGATTATCAATATAATTTAAATTCTTTCAAAAAATTATATAATTCAATTATAAATAACAAGGATTCATCTAAATTATATAATGATATATTCGCAGATTCAGTCAAATTTGATAACGAGTTAAAATCCCAACTAAGTACTTCACATTTAAATACTGGAGATTCAGATTTTATGAAGAATATGAAAGGTAAGTTTAAATCAAAACCTGATAATAAACCTACAGATCATAAATCTTTAGCTGAAAGATTACTATCTAAAGATCAAATAGAAAAGAAAGAAAATAATTTATTAGATGAAATTCAAAAAGGTAAACCTTTAAGAAAAACTGATTATGTTATTGATTACAATAAAGATTTAACCCGAATGAAAGATAAAGCTAATTCTTCTGAATCAAGTAATCCATTAGTAAATCAATTAAAATCTTTAACAGACAGCGATGATTCTAAAAAACCGGCCATATTCAAAGACTTAGATTCTAATAAAGATCAACTTATTCAAGAAAAAATGGATAAAATTAGACAAGCTAATACAGATTTTGACTCTAATTATCCTGAGGATCCTTGGAGTGACCAAGAATCCCCTTTTTCAAAAGTTAGATTTAATTTAGATAAAGGGGTGGATCAACCTATTAATATGAATGAAACAGCATCTGACTATAAAAATGTACTAGTTGAAGGTAAAATAACTCCAATTAAAGATGTTATTAAAGATAATTTAATAGAAAATAAAGATTCGGACAATTTAACTATTGAAGAACTTATTGAATTAAATAAAAATAAGCCTAAACCTTCTTCTAATATAATTAAAGATAATAAATCAATTACTAAAACAATAATTGAAAATACTGAAGAAGGTAAAGATTTATCTAGATTAGCTGACTTAAATAAAATCAAAGATGACCTTCAAAAATCATATGAAAAGGATTCAGTAAAATTTCTGGCAGATGCTGGTCTGAATAGAATCAGTAAATTTGATAAATTTGAATTAGAGGAGGGAACTATCTTTTTTGAAAGTAAATCTAAATCTTATTATATTTTTAGAAATAAAAAATTTGAAGTAATGGAACAACAATTAGATTTATCTCAATCATCAAGTACTACAATTAATAAAACTTATAACCTTGATCTTAAAGATTTAATTAATAAATCTAATAAAGGGGATATAAATATTAGACCCAGCGATGTAAGAAAAACAGTTGATACAATAGATATAGTTGATTAAATATTTAATACAACTATATAATTCTTAATAAACTATAATTTACTTATATGTAATATTAATATAAATACTCTTTTATTATAATAAATTTTACAAATATAAGTATGTTTTTAACATAAAAATATCCTAATATGATGCTTTGTCATATATACTACTTCTATTTTACAAAAAGGGTAAAATCAGAGAATCGAACTCTGAACATCGTCGCCACAAAACGTCATTTTACCATTAAACTAATTTTACCTCTTTTATATATTATATTTTGTTTTTTGTTTGTATTTTTTACTTTTAATCTGGCAAAGTAATTTTATCCATTTTTATTTAGTACTTAGTACACCGGTCACTAATGCTAAAATTTTAATTATTAAATTAATTATAAGTTTTAAGAAATTAAGGAAAAAGGGTGGTTTCACAGGTAAACATTTACAAGAGCCACTTCACCCTTACGATTAAAATTCTGAAGGTGAAGATATGAAGGGAGGGGATTATTATAAAACTTTTTTTTTAATTGTCTAAAGCTGTATCAAATAATGTATTTTCAACTAATCCAATTAGAGGTACTATAATTAAGAACCAAGCAAAGTAGAAAGCGGTAGCTACTTGACCAATTTCTACATAAGGGGTAGTAGGGTGTTGAGAACCTATCCACATTAAAATAAAGAAATCAACTACAAAGAACCAGAAAGCTAATTTCATAGCCGGTCTAAATTGATTTCCTCTTATTCTAGACACATCTGCCAATGGTAATATTAATAATATTAATAATGAACCAAACATTGCAATTACTCCTAATAATTTATTAGGAATTGATCTTAAAATAGCATAATAGGGTAATAGATACCACTCAGGAACAATTGATGCGGGTGTTACCATAGGATCTGCTGGTATATAATTATCTGAATGACCTAATACATTTGGATAGAAGAATACCATAATTGATAATGCTAAGAAGAAGGCAAAAATAGTTACAAGATCTTTGAATATAAAGTAAGGATGGAAGGCTATTCTATCTCCATTAGAAGATACTCCATTAGGATTATTTGATCCGTGTTCATGTAAGGCAATTAAATGTGCTAAAACTAAAGCAGTTAATACAAAAGGTAATAGATAATGTAGAGAGAAGAATCTAGTTAATGTTGCATTATTTACACTAAAACCACCCCAGACAAATTCTACTATATCTTGTCCAAATACAGGTATAGCGGATAATAAATTAGTAATTACAGTTGCACCCCATAAACTCATTTGACCATATGGTAGAACGTAACCCAAGAAAGCTATTGCCATCATAAGGATAAAAATTATTACTCCTATAGACCAAAGTAAAACTCTAGGAGTTTTATATGAACTATAGTATAATCCTCTTGCTATATGCATATATACAAAAATGAAGAAGAATGAAGCTACATTAGCATGTGTATATCTTATAATCCAACCATTATTTACATCTCTCATGATATGTTCTACACTATTAAATGCAAAATCTACATGAGGTGTATAATGCATTGCTAAAAAGGCTCCTGTTAGTATTTGTATTACTAAACAAGTACCTAATAAAGAACCAAAATTCCATAAGTAAGAGATATTAGCTGGTTCAGGCGAATCTACTACGTAAGAATTTAACAATCTAAGTAATACATGGGTTTTTAATAATCTCATATTTTAAATTTTTCTTTTTAAATTTTTCTTTTTAATTTATATTTCTTTTTTTGTTTTTTCATAGAAATTCTATATAGAATTAACTCTCTTTATAAAGAGAGTGAAAGAAAACTCACTTTACACTTTTTGTTTTGTTTGAAAAAAATATATAAAGTTTAATTGAGATAAATAAATTAAATTAGCTTTATCTACTTTAAATAAAATAGACAAGCAACGATAAATATCGTTCTAATTTTTATTGCCCTTCAAGACTAGAGTTTATGATAAAAATTTTAGATTTTTATATTATATAAAAAAAGAATTATATTTCCATTTAGTTTTATATTATTTTTAATATTAGTGTAAAAAAAATAGTTAATAATTCTTATTAAATAATTTACACTATGACGATTGTTTTATTTTTATAATCCTCTACTGACTATATAGAGGTAAAGGATTATTTTATATAAATATTTATAAATTAAGCTTAAGAAGATTTGAACTTCTACTGATTCCTCAATTTGAAAATTATTCTAACCATTAAATTATAGGCTTTAATTTAATATTTATATTACATTGTATTTTGTATAACTTAACTTCTTTTAATAGTTTTTACTAATTTAATTTCTTATAAATTATACTATCCTAAGAGATACTACACTATAGTATTTGTAGTACTAAAAAGATTTCTATTTTATTAAATTAAAAAATTAACTTTATATTTATAAATCATAAACTTATCTTTAAGGCATTTAAATATATTCAAAAGCAAATATTATTTATTTTAAATTAATCACATCACTATTTTATAGTTTTGATTGAAGAGATTCCTTTTTTTAAGGGATTAAAGTTTACAGAATATTATTTATAGTATATATTGTATATATATGAAAATTTTATAATATTTTTCATCTCTCCCTCTAAAAAGGAAAAGTGGGTAAGAGGATAATAGGAAGAGAGGGTAAATGGAATCCTCACTACCTCCTTCCTTAAAATATAAATAATAGAAATTAACCTCCGAAAGAAAAGTAGAAAGAGAAGGGGGGTAAAATTATAACAAGTTTAATAAGGTGAAATATCGAAAGCTACTAAAATACTTGGAACAAATATAATAAATGCAACAGCTACTGGTAAAAGATTTAACCAACATAAATCTATTAATTGATCGTATCTTAATCTAGGTAAAGTAGCTCTAAACCATACAAATAAGAAACAGAATACACAAGTTTTTAAACCTAAAAATATAGATTGAAGGTTAATTAAAGAATCATTTACAAATAATTCAGGCATATTATATCCTCCCAAGAAGAACATAGCAGTTATACAACTGAATAAAACAATAGAAGAATATTCTCCAAGGAAGAAGAATACAAATGGAACTGAAGAATGTTCAGTAAAGAATCCAGCAACTAATTCAGACTCAGCTTCTTGTAAATCAAAAGGTGTTCTGGAAGTTTCAGCTAGAATAGCAATGAAATAAAATATAAATACAGGTAATAAAGGCACAATAAACCAGATAGCTTGTTGACTTTCTATGATAGTTGTGAAATTTAAAGAACCTGTTAATAGAATAATAATAAGTACAGCTGAACTTAAAATTAATTCGTATGAAATCATAGCTGCAGTAGATCTAAGTGAACCTAAAAAGGCATATTTAGAATTAGCAGACCAACCTGCTAATAATATTCCATATACTCCTAATGAAGATAAGGCTAATGTATATAAAATACCCAATGAAAAATCAGAAATAGATAATCCTTGTCCAAAAGGTATTATACCCCATCCTAATAAACTAAATACTAATGTAGAAACTGGTGCTAAATAAAATATTACTTTATTAGATTGAGAAGGAAATACAGTTTCTTTAAGAATTAATTTAAGAGCATCCGCAAAAGGTTGAAGAATTCCATAATATCCTACAGTATTAGGCCCTACTCTTCTTTGATGTGCTGCTAATTGTTTTCTATCTATAATAGTCATAAAAGCTATAGCCATCAAAACAGGTAGAATTACACATAAGACATCTATTAAATTAAGAATCACACCTATAATCGTTGATATTAAATTTTGAGTTATCATTTTTTAATTTTTATTTTTTATATTTATTTTCATTATATTTTTATAACATTATTTATTATTATAATTAATAATTTAATTATAAATGGATGTAAATATATATCTTTAATTTTTATATATTAAATTTAAATAGTAATGAAAATCACTGTACTTAAAGCTTATACATTCTTGAAATAAAATCAAGTTAATTTATTTTCTAACAAATTAATATTTTGTTATTAACTTAATAGTAAAACACCTTTATATATTTTTGTTTTCAAAATCAAAAATTTAAGTGATCTCTAAAATTATATTTATATTTTTGTTAAATTTTATGTTTATATTTTTATTTATTTATTATATATTAATTATATAAGTATACATACAAAAAAGTAGAAATTCTATAACTATTAAAATAAAAATAACATTAAATAATTTACACTATGACGATTGTTTTATTTTTATAGTCCTCTACTGACTATATAGAGGTAGAGGATTATTTTATATAAATATTTATAAATTAAGCCCAAGAAGATTTGAACTTCTACTGATTCTTCATAATAAAAATTATTCTAACCGTTAAATTATAAGCTTTAATTTAATATTTATATTACATTGTATTTTGTATAACTTAACTTCTTTTAATTAGCTTAATTTTAAAGATAATAATAAGTATAAATATAATTCTCTTTTGGACTCGAACCAAAATTAACACTTTAGAAGAATGTAGTTCTAACCGATTGAACTAAGAGAACTTTTATAAATTTAATGTAAAGTTAAAATCATTTATATAATCCTTAAATATATTTTTAGATTCAAATAAATAACCTTTAGTTATTGAATTAGGAACAACTCTAATTAAACCATTAGTGAAATCATAATATTTCATCTATAATATTAGCTTATCATGTATATCCTGATAATTATAATGATAATGATTTAATTCATTCTGATAATATAAATTTAATAAATGAAGAAAAAAACTTTATTGAGTATAAAGAAGATTCAGTTTATAAAATTAAATATATGGATCCTTTAAAATTATTTAAAATACCATTAACTTATGCTGGTTTGACTAAATTTTTAATTGAATTTAAAAAACTTAATAAAAATACTTCAGATGAAATAATGGAAAATTACCCTTTTAAATATAGAATAATAGTAAATAATTCTATAGATTCACATGAAACTGAAGTTATGATAACTTTACAAGAAGATCCATCAATAGTAATATATAAATTTAAAGATAAATTAATATCTGTAGCTAAATTAGAAAAAACAGATATATTAGTTGAAAGAACTATAATGTCTAAAATAAATGAAGTCTATATTATAGATCAAATTAACTCTCAAATATTATTAATAAAAAGAACTAAAGTTAATGGACAGGGGATAAAATCCTATATAAATCCTTTAAAATTAGATAATAATTTGAAAGAAGAAGCTCTATCTAAATTTATCACTTTAGACATTGAAGCTACTACAAATATGGAACAAATTAAAGAAATAGGTGACTACAGTAAAATCACACCTTTTATGGTATCTGCTTATAACTTTAATACTGGAGAAACATTATTTTCAGAATTACATCCATATTTAAGTCATTTAATGGAAGATTTTTTATTAAAACTTATAGATGAGAAATTGCATAAATATGTCATTTATGCTCATAATTTAACAAGTTTTGATGGTATATTTATATTAAAACATCTATTAAGGTTGGCTGAAGATTATAATTTAAAAATCGAACCAATTATGAGAGATGGTAAATTAGTACTAATTAGATGTAGATTCGGAATGAATAAACATAATAAGTATAAATATTATATAGAATTCCATGATTCTTTGTTAATTTTAAATTCATCTCTTAAAAAATTAAGTGAGTCTTTCTTAAAAGATTCTCCTCATTTAATGAAACAAGATAATGAAGAAATACTTGAATACTTATTAAATGAAGAAAGATTAAATATTTTAGGTAAAGGTTCTATGAGTCTTAATCAAATAGAAAGACAAATTAAGGAGTATTGTATACAGGATTGTATATCCTTATCTCATATAATCCATAGATTTGCTTTGTTTATTTTTAAACATTTTAAAATTAATATAAATAAATATCCCACAATTTCATCATTAGCCATGGCTATTTATTTATCAAATTATTTAAAAAATGAAAACCTAATCCCTTTGATTAGTGGAGAAATTTATAACAATATTAGAAAATCTTACCATGGTGGTCATACCGATGTATATGAATTATATTCAAATGAAGAAGTTCATTCATATGATTACACAAGTATGTATCCTTCAATGATGCTTAAAAACGAAATGCCTGTAGGTCCTGTTACTCTTTTTAAAGGGAATCCTTTATTATGTGGAGAAACCTATGAAAGTTTAATAACACAACATGCCATAGTAAAATGTAATGTTTATGTAGATAAAAACTTAAATAGACCTTTATATCAAACTAATGTAATTATTGATGGTGAAAACAGAACAGTGTGTGCTACAGGTACTTTCTTAAATCAATGGATATATGTTAAAGAATTATGTAAGTATTATGATTTAACTAATGGTTTAATTAGAATAATACCAAATTCAATTAAAGAAGAATATTTATTTAATAGTAAAAATATCTTTAAAGATTATATAGAACATTTATTTAACATAAAACAATCAGTAAATAAATCAGATCCCATGTATTTAATTTCAAAATTATTAATGAATTCATTATATGGTAGATTTGGTTTAAAACAAGAACTTACTGAATACAAATTATTAAATAAAGATGAAATAGAAAAATTATCATTGAATAATGATATCAAAATTAAAGATATAATAGAATTTGATGATTTAGAAAAATCTCTTTTAATTCAAACAAAAAGTTCTGAAGATGTGAAATTAAAAAGTTAAGTTTCTATAGCTACAACTATCACAGCTTTAGCTAGAATGACTCTTTCTGAAGTATTAATTGATCCTGAATTAGATATTTTATATATTGATACAGATTCATTTAAATGTAAACAGAAAATCACTGAATTAGAAAAATATAAACATCTAGATCATGAAGGACTGGGGGCTTTAAAATACGAAGGTAGTTTTAAAGAATCTTTATTCTTATTACCTAAAGTATATGGAGGAATCTATAAAGAGTCCGGTCAAGAATTAACAAAAATCAAAGGTTATAAAGATAGAATTGAATTTAATCAACTTAAAGAATTATTATTTGAAAATAAAAATTTAACTCTTACTCAAAATAAATGGATGAGAGATATAATGAATTATGAGATTAAAATTATGAAATCTCCTTATGCCTTAAGATTAAATGAAAATAAGAGACTAATTGATTTAAAAACGTTTAAAACTAAACCTTTTCATTTTTAATGTTATGATCCTGAAAAAGGAGAAATATAAAAATCCCCCTTTAGAAAGCAGAACTCGTATGGTAGAGTGTCCCCCTTTTAAGGGGAAAGTCTTGGTTCGAATCCAGGTGTTTTCATTTTAAACAAAAACTAACTGTCTATTTAATTAGAACTTAATAAGTATATTAAGGAAGAGTTTCATTAAAAAAATATTATGATTTTTCTATTAGATACCTGAGTTGTATCAAAAATATTCTATTATCTTAAAACAAATAAAAATAAAAAATAAAATGAAAAAATTTTTCATAGATTTCATATACGAGTTCTCTCATCCTATTACCCTAAAAACAGCTGCAACGATTTATTTATCTAAAGCAGTTAGATCTTTATTCTTGAATAGAAATTTTTATAAACTTAATAGTAAACAACTAATTGGTTTAATTTTAAAAGTTAGATTCACTGACGATTCTGTGAAATCTTTGAGTCATATGTATAGAGCGGATAAAACCTCTATCACTAAAATTATTGAAATTTTTAAACAAGACATCAACTTAAGAATTGAAGATTACGAAAAAATGCAAATAGTTCAACTAATTATTAGTTATCATATTTTCTCAGAAGACTATATGGATTCTAAATTAAGTAATGAGCAGAAAAAAGAAATAATATCTAAAAATATTATTAAAAAAGAAGTCATTAACAATATACCCTATTCAACCTTTGATACTATTTTTAAAATACCGTTAAACTTTATTGGTCATCCTTATTTCTTAATAAATATATTTGAATTAAATGATAATTTATCTGTAAATAATAATAATAGCATGTATAAACTAATATTAAATGAAATTAATAAAGGCGAATATGAAATTAAAATTTTAGGTCAAAATAATATCTTAAAATATAGATTTGTTGATAAAATAATAAATTTCAAAATGATTGAAAGATCCTTTGCTAATACAACTTATTCTATTAATTTAGAAACTAACGAAATATTATTAATTAATCATCTGGATATCAATAAGCATAAAGGATTTATTAAAACAATTAAACTAGATAACAGTTTAAGCATAGAAAATCTAAGAAAATTTATTACTTTAGATTTTTAAACTATTAAAAACCCTAGTAATTTTACACATGAACCTATTTTATTAGGATATTATGATTTTTATCACGATAAACAAGATTATTCTTTATTATTAAATGATACAAATAATAAAATTATTAATATTTTAGAAAAATTTTTATGTAAAAAATATAATGGATATAAAATCTATGCACATAACCTCGGTTTATTTGATAGTATATTTATACTAAAAAATCTTGTTATGTTATCTTAAAGATTAAAATTGAACCTTTATTCAGAGATAGAAAATTAATTTGTATTAAAGTTAAATATGGATATAATAGTAAAAAAGGTAAATATCTTTATCAAATTGAATTTAAAGATAGTTTATTAATGCTATTAGCTCCTTTATCTAAATTAATTAAATTTTTTGTTACTGAAGATACTATACTTAATAAATATAAAGATAACTCTAAAGAAATTATTAATAAATTAATTAGTCCAGATGCTATAGATCACCTAAATAATGAAAATTTTAAAAAAGACCTAATTAATTATTGTTTAAACGATTGCAAAGCATTAGCTGTAATCGTATATAAATTTTCATTATTAATTTTTAATTTATATAAAATTAACGTACATAAATATCCTACTCTATCCTCATTAGCTTTTGCTATATTTAGAACCCATTATTTAAATAATGATCAATTAATTCCTAAAATAAGTGGAACGTTATATAAAAATATTCAGAAAGCATATACAGGAGGTCACGTTGATGTTTATAAAATGTATAGTAATAAACCTGTACATTCTTATGATTTTGTATCTTTATACCCCTCTTTTAGGTATAATAAAGATTTCCCAGTAGGAAAAATTACACATTTCATTGGTAATATTCTTAACGAGGAATTAAAATATACTATAGGGGATTTAATTAAAACAAAAGCTTTTGTAAGATGTGATATCTTCGTAGATAAAACTTTAAATAGACCTGTGTATCAAACACATTTAAAAATAAACAAAGAAATTAGAACTGTATGTGCAACTGGAACATTTTTAGATCAATGGATTTATTTACCCGAATTAATTGAATATCAAAAATTAACTAATAATCTAATTAGAATAATTCCTGATTCAATCAAGGAAGGTTATTTATTCGAATCTAAAAACATTTTTAAAGATTATATTGAATCATTATTTGAAATGAAAAAATCTAGCCCTAAATCAGATCCTAAATATATGATTTCTAAAATATTAATGAATTCCTTATAGGGAAGATTCGGGTTAAAACAAGAAATACAGGAGTTTGATTTTATTGATAATCAACTTATTGAAAGTTTCATTAATGGTAAAAATATTAAAGATGTCATTGAATTATCTTAAACTAATAAATCTTTAATTATTACTGAAAAAGGAATCGATGAAGGTATAGAGCTAGAAAGTTCAGTATCTATATCTGCAGTTGTGACGTCTTATTCAAGAATGTTAATGGCTCCTATGTTATTAGACAATGGATTAGATATTTTTTATACTGATACCGATTCATTAAAAAGTAGTCAGAAAATCACTGAATTAGATAGATATAAACATTTAAATCATAAAAATTTAGGTGGATTAGCATATGAAGAGACTCTAAACGAATCTATATATCTAGCCCCCAAAGTTTATGGTGGAATAAGTGAAAATGGTTTAAGCAAAGTTAAAGTTAAAGGTTTTAAAGATAAAATTGAATTTAATCAACTTAAAGATTTGTTATTTAAAAAACAAAATATTAAATTATCTCAAAATAAATGGTTCAGAAATATGTTGAAATCTGAAATAAAAATCATGAAAACACCATACCTTTTAGCATTAAATGAAAATAAGAGAATTAATAACTTAAAAACATTAAAAACTAAACCACACCATTTTGAAAGATATGACCCTGAAAATAAACCTATTAAATAATTATAAATCCCTATTTATAAATTATAATTCAATTGGTAGAGTAATCAAATTTTAATTGATAAATCATGGTTCAAATCCATGTAATTTCTAGAAGATTTGTAACATCTATTAAAATTTTTAATAAAAATAAACAAAAATAATAAAAATTAACTAAAATAAATAAAATTCAAACAAAATTCAGAATTATGATGTTTTACATCTTCTTTTATATTTTATATCAAGATAGAAAATTAAAATTTTAATTAAAAATAAAGGACATATAAAAATAAAATTTTTGTTATATTAATTAACACAAACTATTTAATTATTATAGAGCTAAGAAGGAATTGAACCTTAAAGAGAAAGACTTTGCAGGTCTTCTACAGAACCATCTGTAAACTTAGCCCTTTTATTATAATACTTATAATTAAATATTAGTGAGATTCCAAAGAACACCTACTATTCTTCTTCAGATAAATTTACACATATTTAATCTTATTCAAAAAAATTACGCTAGTTTATTTACGAAAAAAAATCATTTAATCCTTTTTTTAAGAGAGTAATAGAAATTTTCTTTATTTAAATTTAACTATATTTTTATATTAAGAAGATTTTTAGTTTTATACTGATTAAAAATCTTTACTTTATTGCAGTAAAGAGTTCTTTGTATATTAATATTTGCTGAAATAAACAAAAATAGTTTATTTTTGAATTAATCAAAAAATCATATAATAAATTTTGTTTATTTGTATAATTTTAAAATTATAATATTTGGAGAAATTATAATACCTCCTACTTTAATATTAATTATATTTTTGTTTTCATTAAAACAATCAGGGATATTATATTTACTTATTAATATAATAAGATTTATTATTATCTTTTATATTATAAAACAACAAACAACAAATATGATAAAAAGGAATAATGTAATAAAACAATAATACTAATGACAGAATAAAAATATTCATAATTGTAATGATAAAAATACTATTATATTTTATTATATAGTTTATTCTTATAGAATAATTTATAGAATTTACAAATTACGTTTTTGCACCGTTAAGACCTTCTCTTACCAAAAGGGAACATAAAAAAAAAAGTTACAACCTTTAACATCAAGTTTCTTTATAAATTAGTACTGCTAAACTAAATACTTTACAATACGTACATTTGCAGCCTATCTAGAAATGTTCTATTTCTTAATTAATGATTTTAGACTCTATTCTAAAAACTTTTATTTTTTTAGATAAAGATTCATTTGTTAGTATCTAGGGGTTAGATTCTTGCTTGAGAGACATTCAGCACTTATCTATTATGTTTGTGGCTACCCAACTATGCATTCCTATTTGTTACCTTTTTCTCATTGATTTTGAGTAAAAACTTTTTGCAAGAAAGTTAAAAAGGATTTTTCCTTTACTTCTATTAAAAAAGTAAAGGTCCCTTACAAAAAGTACAAACAATTGGTGCACTAGAGAAACACAGCCTATTGGTCCTTTCGTACTAGAAGGTCTGCCCCTTTTTACTACTTGTCCCTCCAGAAGATAGGGACCATACTGACTCACGTCGTATTAAACCCAACTCACGTACCCTTTTAATCGGCGAACAGCCGAACCCTTCCAAGCTTCTTCCCCCGGAGGATAGGATGAGTCGACATCGAGGTGCCAAACAGCCGAGACAATGTGTACTCTCGTCGGCTATCAGCCTGTTATCCCTAGCGTAACTTTTATCAATTGATCCCCGTCTATTCCATACTATAGCGAGGGGTCACTATGCCCTACTTACGTATCTGTGCGACTTTTGAGTCTTTCAGTTAAGCATGCTTTCCGCCATTGAACTCTGCGCAACCCTTCATTGGTTGATTGATCTCCATTCAATTTATAGCTATACCTTGTAAAATTTTATGTTAATTTGTGACTAAGTCTTTGTTATACCTTTCCTAGTTTTTATTTGATTAAAAACCAAAAGAGGTGAAGTAAAGACAAAGTTTTGTTTTTAGTTAATAATTTGACTTCTTCTGTTATTTTACAACAGAGAAAAGTTATTTGTTTTAATATCTAATATTCTAAAAAATATCCGAGCCCCAAACCTCACAGAGATCTGGAGTGGAAAGGATAAGATTAAAAAACAAAATATTTAAAAAATTATGAAATATTTGGATGTACTTTGCTACTCTATTAAAGACGACCGCCCCAGTCAAACTGCCAATTAGTCAACTCTCCCTTCGTACCTAACCTACCCTCCTCTCTTCTACCTTTAAAAAGGTTCAGAGAGGTAGAAAGTTAGATTAGGTGTATAAGGTAAACACAAACCCAACCTTAATTGTAAGGTTTCCACTATGCGTCTATCGACTTACCTATTCTCTATTAATTAAAGTTGTTCTAGATTCATATGATAACTAACTACAGTAAAGCTGCATAGGGTCTTCCCGTCCCACTGGAGGTAACGCGCATCTGCACGCGTAATTCAATTTCACTGAGCAAGTTGTAGAGACAGTGAGGCCATCGTTACATTATTGATACCGGACCACATTTAATGGCCAATTTATTTTGCTACCTTAGGATCCTCATGGTTAAGACCGCTATTAACCAGATTTTCAATTAGTCACAGTTTCCTATGACCGCTTTTATATTAATGGCATTGGGCAAATTTCACACAGTATACTACCATATTAATGATTGCACTGTGTTGTGTTTTTAGTAAACAGTCGGGGCCTCCGATTCTGTGCCACCATTTATCTATCAATTATTAAAAACAAAGTCTCAATAATAGAATTCACAAATGGTACCTCTTTTCGTCTAACTTATGAGGTGAATTTGCCGAGTTCCTTAACAACTTTTAGCTCTACGCCTTAGTATTCTCTACCTACGAACCTGTGTCGGTTTAGGGTACGGTAGTTTAATTTTAAAAATATTGTTTTCCTGGTCCATTTTTTAAATTTAAGGACTTTCTATTTTATACTCATCAGCCAAAACTTTGGTTTTGGTCCTTAGAGGCCGCATTAACACAAAACGGATTAACCTTTCCAATTTGCAACCCTTTCGTATTCGGCGAGAAGTATTATAACTTCTTTTTACGTTACTCATGTCAGCATTCTCTCTTCAGTAACCTAAAAATAATGAAACACTATTTTATTATTGGTTATACTGAATGTTCTACTACCTAGATTAAGAATAAATTAAAATTAATAATTTATTTTTAACCAACACGATATCGGTTGATTGTTTAAGACCCGTTAAATTTTCGGCGCTACGATCTGTACTGCTGATGCGTTGTTACATACGTTCATTAAAAGTAGCGACTGCCAGGCTCACTTCACAGCTGTATACGATTATGCTACGTCCTTATTTTCACTTAACAATCATTTGGGACCTTGATCTGTGTTCTCGGCTGTTTCCGTCTTGACTACCCAACTTAGCATGAGTAGTCTGAATGTCTTCCATCAATTTATGTAATTCCGAGATTCGCTTCCAAAGGTAAGATTTTCGAGATCCCCGCAACCTAAACGCATATAATATTTATTATTTAAAATAAGAATTTTTATACTTGTTGGGAATTGCCTTGCTGTACCTCCATAAATCTTGTGTAGACTTCATACTTAAATATGTTTCGGTAGAAAACCAGCTATCACCAGGTAAGATTGGCATTTCACCGCTTACCAAAACTCATCGGAGAATTATGCAACATTCACCCGTTCGATCCATTATAATCTGGTCTTGGTAAGATCACCTGGCTTCGGGTCTAATAGAAGTAACTTATCCATCACTATTTAATTTATAAAATAAATATTTTATAATATAGTCCAGTCGCTTTCGCTAGGGCTATTAACCTTGCTACTCCTATTAACTTGCTGACCCATTATGCAAAAGGTACGCCGTCATTCATTGACCTTATATGATTTTAAGTTGAATTCCGACTGCTTATAGAGTTACTAATTCAAGATCTATTTCACCGATTCATTATTAAATTAATAATTTAATTTTAATAATTCACTTTTTGTATACCACTCGCTTTTCAAACTTTTCCTTTACAGTACTTTTTCACTATCGCTAAATTTATAATACTTAGCCTTAGAGGATGGTTCCCCTATTTTCCGACAAGTTATCTCTCATCGTACTTATTATTTTTATATAATTTTTATATTCTGTAATAATTTACAGGACTTTTGTATTTAACCTTCTATGGAACATAATATTTTAGATCTTTAAAAAAGAATAAAATTTTTATGCTAACTAATACTCCATCTTTCTATTAGAATAAAAATGGTTTAAATTATTCAATTATTAAAGAATTTTAGGCTAATCCGATTTCACTCACCATTACTCTCGGAGTCTCGGTTGATTTCCTTTCCTTTCCTTAATAAAATGTTTTACTTCAGGAAGTATTTTTTATAAAGGTTTACCTTAGGATCGCTGACAATTTTCAAATTGGAAAAGAATAATTATATTCTTTCTGAAGCTTTTGGTGTTATACCTCCTTTTTTATAAATTTGCAGTAGTTTTCCTTAATAACCCCTTTTAATTACTTATATCTCTATGATATTTTTGTGATGTTATACAATATTGTCATCGATACTTTTAAAGAGATTATTTGAATTTTTTTAACTATCTTTTTTAATTTATATTTGAAATATAAAAACTAAAATAAATAAAGATTCTATTTCTATTTTTATATTTTTTAAGGTATAAAAAGGAGAAGGGATTGAAATTTTTATAATATTTTTCATATTATATAATGAAATATTTTAGGGTGAAGCGTTTTCTTTTCCTAATTTAAGATTTGAAAGTTGGATAGCTCCTGAACCTATTTCTAATACAAATCCTATTGTTAATATAATGAAGAATATTAATGCTATACAGAAACCAAAAGTAGAAACTTGATATAGGGTTACTGCAATTGGAAATAATAAAAGAATTTTAGTTTTAAATACCAAATTTAATTTAACATATTAGTTATTAAATTTGCATATACATCTAAATTTGATTCAATTAGAGGTAAAGAAGAGGAAATCATAATATTATTTAATGTTGTATAATCAATTATATGGTTCTCAGAATTAATTAAATAATATAATTTTGTTATAAAATTATCATTTACATTAAAATAAGTTAATAATTCACTATTTGGTAAATTATTAATATTATTATTAATAGTAGATTTTATTTCTTTAATAGCTAAACTAAGTTTTTCTAATTTTGCATCTAAGTTTTCAAATAATGGATTATTTGTATTTAAATTATATTGAGTAGTATTTACCCATTCATTTATATTACCCATAAAATCTCTAGTACCTGGGTCCTGTTCTCTGATATAATCAAAAACAGATTGAGTTAAAGTAGGTACTTCACTTAAAGAATCACTTTCTGAACACATTCCATGTAAAATATTTAATATTCTTTCTTTAAGTGCTTCATCTGATAGAGTATATATATTAGGATCTTCAACTTTTAATAAAGATATAATTTCATCTATTCTATCCTGTGATTGATTTAAATTTTGTTTAATAGTTTCATTTGAAGTAACAGTGTCATTAACTGTTTCATTATTAGTTAAATTACTATCATAGAAATAAATTGTTTTAAATCCTAGAGGAATACTTTTAGTTATAAAACAATAAGTAGAGAAAGTAAAAATAGATATACCTAATCCAATTAGAAGACTAGTATTAGTTTCAAAATTTAGATTCATTGTCATTTTTAAAATTTGATTCTTTTTAATTGGGGATTTTTCTAATTATTTATTCATATTTATCCAAGATAGTCTTTACTTCATATATAAACTTGACTAGATATATTTATATTGAAGAAGAAATACAAATACATATTCCTGAATATTTTAAAATGAATTATTTTGATTTTAACTTAAACTAAAATTATATCAAAATAATAAATAGATTGAAAATAATTTTCAATTTATTAATTTAAAATGTGGTTATAATTAAAATTTTAAAATTAATATAAATTAAAGTTACTAAAGTTAAAAATATTAAAATAAAATTAATAAATAAATAGTATTGTTGAAACATTTTTCTAATTTTTAATATTCTACTTAATTTAGGATATTTTTCTTCTAATTTGAAAGAATTTATTAAAAAATCTGAATATACTATAGTAATTATTGAGAATAAACAAAGTAACATAAAGATAGATGAAGATAAATGAGCAAATGCACCTAATTGTTCAACATTTAATTGAGCAATAAATTTGTTCATATTATCAATAGATTGTTTTACATTTTCAATCAAGTTACTATCTCCTATAAATTTGTTTTTATCTATTAGATTAAATAAAAATTCTTCAATAAAATTTTGTGCTTTTTCATTTTCTTTAATATAATTATTTACATGATATTTTACATCATTTTGTAAAGTACTATTATTTACTTCAACTCCTTTTAATAATTCTATTTCTTTAGAAGCATTTTTTTGACATTCATTTAAGTTAATCTTTAATAATTCTATTTTATTTTTTAAAACTTCATTTTTTAATTCATCTAATTGACAATTGTTTAATTTTTCTTCTAAAATTTTAATTTTATTTTCAGAGTTTTTAAGATTTTCTTGTAATGTAGCATCAGTCATAGTTTTAAAATAACTTTGTATTGAAATAATTGAAGCTAAACCACTAATAGCTTTAAGAGAATTTGTTAAAAAATTTTTATTCATTGTATTTATTTATAAGGACTATTTAAATATAAATAATGTTAGCAGCAGCAAAATAATTAGTAAGTCCCAATCTAATAAATTATCTAACTTACCATAATTTTATACTCCCTCTTTTATTTTTTTAATTTTATTATTTTTAATTTGAAGTAATTAACCACTTAATACCTTTTATTATAATAGGTTTATTTTGATTTATATTTAAAGATATTTTAGTAAATCTTATTTTAAAATGTTTTCTAGCTACATTAATAGATGGGAATGAAATTACTTCTCCTTTCTCACTAGTCATAATAATTGGTTTATTAGATTTTTTTAATCTTTGATTTACTGAACATTGTTTATTTATTAGATTTTTTAAATTTTCAGCATCAATTTTTTTAATGATTATATCAGAAGTAGGACTTTCATATGATATATTAAAATATTTAAATACTTTTTTTGAAGGATTTTTAATAGCATAAAATACAGTACTATAACCAATATTTAATTGTCTTACTATTTCTATGGCAGATTCTGCTTCATAAACTAAAGTTTTATCTTTATAAATGTAAACTTTTTTACTATTTGATTTTTTAATACTTGCAATATGATCTTCTGTATGTTTTACTATAGGATTAGAACCTGCTACTTTAATCGAATTAAGAGAAGGTTTTAAAGTAAAAATATAGAATTGTTCTAAAGAAAGAGTTACAGATCTAATTTTAGAATAATCCATACCTATAGTATCTATAATGTAAACATCCAATTTAAAATTTTCTATTCCAAAATCTTTCATACTTTTATTAATTAATCTATTACCTTCATTTAAAACAGAAGGTTTAAAATAATATCTTAATCTTGTAATTAAATCTATAGAACTTCCTACATTTTGATCACCAGTTTTAATATTAGTCCAAACATAAACACCTGCTAATCTTGTTTTAATTTTACCAAAATATACTTTGAAAATTTGTCTTAATTTAATAGATGTTTCTATTTTTTTAAATAAAATTGACACAGGTTTTATAGTTTTTAGTTTTTCTAATTCTTCCTGACTTATATCAGATGATAGACCTAGTTTAGATTGTACTAAATTTATTATTCTAGCATCTGTAGGTAATCCATCAGTAAGATGTCTTCTAGCTATAATATGTGGATTATTTGTTTCTTGACCTAAATCTTTTTCATAAATTTCTTCCCAATAAGATAAAAAGTTAGTTTCTATATTATCTAATTTTTTATCATTATCTTTAAATTTAATTGCTGAAGTACTGAAATTTAATTTATGTATAGACATAATTTTATTTTTACTATTATAATAAATATTATTACCAAAATAAATTAAGTAGGGGTTTAACAAAAATTTTTAATTGTTATAAAACTTATAATCAGTATTTTGAAGAGAAATAGCACCTGAGCTTATTTCAAGTATAAAACCTATAGTTAATACAAAAAAGAATACCATTGCAATAGTCAAACCAAAAATACTTATTTGATACAAAGTTACAGCTAAAGGATATAAGATAATTAACTCAAGATCAAAAATTAAGAATAACATTCCCACTATGTAGAAATGAATTTGAAAAGTAGATCTAGTTTGTCCATAAACAGGACTAAATCCACATTCATAAGCTGAAACTTTAGATTCATCCGGTCTATGAGGAGCTAATAAAATATTTAAACCTAGTAAAGCAATACCTAAAATAGGAATAAAAATAAATAGAAAAAATAAATTACTCATTTAGAAATTAAATAAAGATAAAGACAGTAATTGAGTACTATTTAAGATTAAAGTAGGTTTTAAAATAAATAATAAGATAAATAAAGTTAAACTAGATATTAAATAGCTATGGAAGTTAGTTAAAATAGTATTTTCCACTCCCCCTTCATTATTATGGTGTGAAGTAGAAGTAAATTTATCACTAGATTGTACTACATAACTTGTATCTTCCTCTTCAGGAGATGTATGAAGAACTTTTATAATTTTTAAATAATAAGAAGCACTAACTACACTAACTAGTATAGCTACAAAAGAGATAAAATAATATCCATTTTGTACTGCAGAATATAATACAAAAAGTTTAGAGAAGAATCCTATTAATGGAGGTATACCAGCCATAGAGAATAAACAAACAGCTAAACTTAAACTAAGTATAGGATTTAAGAAAAATTGACTTTTAAATTCATATATAAATTTAATATCTTTTTCCTCTCCACTATAAAGTGTATAATTTGAATTATTTTTATTAGAATATGAACCACTTTTTATTATATAACCTAAAGCTATTATAATTAAAAAAAAATTTAAATTTGTTAGTGTATACTGAATTATATAAAATAGAAGTGAATCTATTGATTGTTCTGTATTAATAGCTAAAGCTAATAAAATAAAACCAATATGAGAAATTGTACTATAAGCTAATAGTCTTTTTATTCTTGTTTGTGCTAATCCTACTACTGTACCTATTATTAATGATAAGAAAGAACTTATTAATAATAAATTCTTTAAGATATTCATAGTACTATCACCAAGTAGATTATTTATAGATTGAGTGGTTATATTTGAGAGATTACTTATTGTACTTAAATTTAAGTTTTGTAAAATTTCTGCATATCCACTTGTATTGATTATTATTTTTGTTTCAACTACTATATCCCCTATTTGAGTATATAATTCTAATAATAATATTAGTATGGCTATTTTGGGCATAATAGTTAACCATATTGTAACTATTGTAGGAGTATCATCATATACATCTGGAGACCAATTATGTAAAGGTGCAGCTGCTATTTTAAATAAAAATCCTACTACTATTAATATTAAACCTAAACTTAATCCTTGTAAGATATAATTATATTCACATACTGAGATTAAACTATATATAGAATCAAAATTTGTTAAACCTGTATAAGCATATATTAATCCTGATCCTAATAAGATTATACAGGAAGATAGACCTCCTAATAAGAAGTATTTTAAACCGGCTGAAGTAGAAGTTTCTGATTCTCTATATAAGGTAGATAAGATATATAAACCAAAGGATTGTAATTCTATACTTAAATACATAGAAATTAAATCTGAACAAGATATTAATAAACAGGATCCTAATGTACTGAATAATACTATTAAAGAATAATCTGTAGAATAGGAATTTACAATTTTACTTATATTTCCAGTATTTTGCATTAAAGGCCATGCTATTAATATTAAAGAACCTATTACTAATAGAAATACTTCTATTAATTGAGAGACTTGTGTTATGTGGAATAATCCGCTATATATACCTATACCTGATCCAATTGACTGAATATATAGAGTATTAAATGATAATGCTCCGGCATATAAGAAAATTATAGCTGATATTCTTGTAAAATAAACAGGAGATAATTTAATATTTAAAAAAGGTAGGGCCTTAGCCACTATTAAAGTTAAAATAGATATAAAAATCATTTCTTAGCCTCTTTTATACTTAAATTATATAAAATTATGAATATTAATTATTCATTGATTTTTGATTATAAACCTTCTTTTGTAAAATTAGATTTAAGATTTTGTAATTAGGTGGTAACATTTTTCTTCCCATTACCCTATTAATAGGATAGAGAAAAGATTTACTTTTCAATAGTGGTTTATAGTAATCAATAGTAGTAAAATAGTGAGGGGGGGTTAAAGAAAAAGAAATTTTAATTATTCTATTTTTTTAGGTTTAGATATAACAATTGTAGCATACATAGCTAATAATAATATAACACTTAAAGTTATTAATAATACAGCACCATAAGTGTATAAACCATGACCTAAAACTTCAATTTGTTGGAAATCTGTAATAATAACATCAGACAAGGATGTTACAGAATAATTATTTACAATAGAATTAATTAAATTAATTGATACTACATCGGAACTTAATAAAACACTATTTAAATATGTAATTTTATCTAATAAAAAAGATAAAGCAGGAACATTATTAAAATTGAAAGGGATTATAGAAAATATGATAAATATAAATAAAGATCCTATTGCTATAGCTAAAGGTAAATTTTTTGTATATTGAGCACCTGTTTCTAAAATATCAGTTAATTTAATATTTATCATCATAATTACAAATAAGAATAAAATAGCAATAGCACCCACATATATTACAACATATGAAATACCAATAAAATTAATACCAATAAGAATTAAATATCCAGCAGCTTGAACAAAAGTAGTAATTAAAAAAATTACTGATACTACAGGATTTTTAGATGTAATGGAAAATACACTAGATAATAATGTACCAAAAGCTAATAAATTTATAAATAAAGTTGTCATTGTTTAATATATATTTTTTTACACAGCCTGATTATAAATAATTCCTAACGCTAGTAAAGTAGCCACACTTCTTCTATTATTATAGATGAGAAGGTAAAAAGTAAACTACTTCCCCTAAAACGTTTTAAGTTAAAAAGAAAAATTTTTACACTCTATTTATACTGAAATTACATTTTAGATTATAAGTTAAATCTAAAAAATTTTAATTCTAAATCTTTACTCTCATTTAAATAAAATATAAACACTCAGTATAATAGTTATAAATAAAAGGCTTAAAGCTTATAATATAATTTTATTATATTCTCTATTACTTTATATTGATACTTAACTTTAACCTCTCTTTAATTACTTATAATTTCTAAAATAGTGTAAAGCTCTTAAACCTACACTCCTTCTAACTTACCAACCATTTAATCCTCATTCCTATTAAAGGTATGAAAGGGAAAGATAAACGAGGGGAGTGGGAGGAAGGCTCAGATACTTTTCTATAAATCAATATAATTTAATTAATGATAAAGTATAAGTTTATTAAAAATTTAAGATATAATAAAATTTATTATTAGGTAGCAGGTTTAACCTAGAAAAAGTGACCTTTATATAAATATTTTTATAACAAAAGGCAGGATGACTATGCATTCTTTAATAATTTTATTAAGTAAATAAATTACTTACATAAAAAGATATAACCATTAAATAAAAATTAGATATATTTTCAGGTTATATTATATCTTATATCATATATTAGAGAAATATATGTAAAATATAGATAATTATATCAGATTTGATATAATATAAATATTATATTTAAATTTTTATCTATATTTTGTATTATACAGATATAAAAATAAAAGATTTGTATAACTATATATTTGTCAATATTATATAAATTTTTATAGAACAAATATTCTATATTTATAATATAGAAAAAATACACGTCTCCCCTTTTAATTATTCAATTATTATAATTTTGAAATAAAAATCGTTAGCGAAGAACACCACCTTATCCTCAATAAAGATAAGTGATAACAGTGAAAGGGGAGAGAGGGAAGGGGGGGATAGACCTAATAATGAATAAATTTAAATAAATATCTTGTTTCGCTAGAAAATTAAATATAATTTATACCTTGATATAAGACTGTTATATTAAAACATATGAAATTATATTACAATTTAAAGTTTATTTTTTTAAATAAATTTTGCTTAGTTTAAATTTGGAATAAATTATTTTAATTTATATTATTTAATTAGAGAATAATAAAGCGGATACAGAAGTATGAAGAGAATTTAGCAATACATCAGGGAATAAACCAAAAGCGATAGTTGGTATTAATAAACTAATTAACAGATAATATTCTCTTCTATTTATATCTTTAACTGGTATTAGTAAAGGTGATAGACTACCATAAGATAATCTATTATATAAAAATAAAGAATAACATGCAGATAATAATATACCAGTCGCACCTAAAGAAGCTATAATAGGATTTTGTTGCCAAATACCTATTAAAGATAACTGTTCACCTAGGAAATTTAGAGATAAAGGTATTCCTGTATTAGCTATTGTGAAAACAAAGAATAGAATAGTAAAAACAGGCATATAAGTAACTAAACCTCTAATATAATTAATTATTCTAGTTCCAGTTCTATCATAAATGATACCTCCTACACAAATAAATAAAGCAGGTGATACAAATCCATGAGCTAAAGCTAATAAAATTCCACCTTCAATACCTTGTATTGTATTAGAGAATAAACCTAAAACAACTACTCCCATATGAGCAATACTACTATAAGCGATTAATCTTTTAGTATCTTGTTGTATAATAGTAGATAAACTAGCATAAATAATTGCAATTACTGCCACAGTTTGTATTAAAGGACTAAAATAATTTGTAGCATCAGGTAAGAAATTAATTAAAACTCTAAGATAACCATAAGTAGCTAATTTTAAAATAGTAGCAGCAAGAATAATTGAACCAGCTAAAGGTGAATCAGCATGAGCTTTAGGTAACCAAATAATAAATGGATACAATGGAGTTTTAACTGCAAAAGCTAAGAAAAATCCTAACCATAATAATTTTTGACTATCTAAACTAATATCAAATAAAGAAATTAATTGGAAATCTGTAGAACCTACATAACTATATATAACTAATATACACAATAACATAGGTAAACTACCTGCTAAAGTATATAAAAATAATAAGAAAGCAGATCTAAATCTATCATTACCATGACCAAATATTATAATTACTATAAATAAAATAGGTAATACACTTTCAAAGAAAATATAGAAAAGTAATAAATCTAATGAAACAAAAGCACATATTTGTAAACTTTCTAATAATAAAAAAGAAGCTAAAAAAAACTTTAAATTATTATTTATATTAGTATAATTAGATAATAAAGCTATTGGTGTTATAAATGTTGTTAGTAACACAAAATAAATTGATATTCCATCTACACCAAAATTTAAATGACAAAAATTTAATTGATTAAATTCTGAAACAAATTGGTATTGAGTTGTATTTGAATCAAATTGATACCAAAGAAATAAAGAAATATAAAAATTAATTAAAGAAGTAGTTAGAGCTATTTGTTTCATCTGTTTTTTACCTTGAACTGTGTTCTCTGGAATTAAAAATATTAATAGAGAACCTATAATAGGAATAAGTATCAAAGAAGTTAGCATATTTGTGTAATTTTTATATTATTTTTCGTTTTACTGAAATCTCCTATAATTATCTTTATTTTATCTATTCTATAAAGATATTACAGTAAATTTAAATAATTATTTCAGTTTTATATTTTTTTTTATTAAAATTTTAATATATTTTTATATAAAGTAATTTATATGTTTGATTTTTTTATTTAAATTAATTTTTTCTTACTCTATTTATTTGTTGATTTTAAAATTAAGGGGATAATTAATGTAGTGATAGGGGAGTGAAGGGGATTAATTTAAGATTAGATTTTAAAATAATTATTAATTATTGAGAAGCTGAGTCTACCCAAATTAAAAAATCTTGAGAAGATACTGCTTCAACTACAATAGGCATATATCCATGCCAAACTCCACAAAGTTCTGAACATTGTCCATAGAAAGTTCCAGGTCTTTCTGCTAAGAAAGACACTTGATTTAATCTACCTGGTACACCATCTAATTTCAATCCTAAAGAAGGCACTGCGAAAGAGTGAATTACATCAGCTGCAGTAACAATTAATCTAACATGACAATCTACAGGAACTATTAGTCTATTATCCACATCTAATAATCTGAATTGACCTAATTCTAGATCTGAATCAGGTATCATATATGAATCGAAATCAATAGATTCTCCACTATCTGTTACAAAATCAGAGTATTCATAAGACCAATACCATTGGTGTCCTACTACTTTAATAGTTAATGTAGGTGAAATTACTTCATCCATTAAATATAATAATCTAAATGAAGGGAATGCAATTGCAGTTAAAATTATTGCAGGTGTAATTGTCCAGATTAATTCTAAAACAGTTCCATGAGTTAAGTATTTATGTGCAATAGGATTTTTAGTTGAACTATAGTAGTAAACAATAGAAAATATACCCCAACCAACTACAAAGCAAATTACAATTAAATAAAATCCAATAGTGTTATGTAATGTTACCAGTCCTGTAAATCCAGGAGCAGCACTATCTTGAAAACCTAATTGCCAAGGTTGTGGAGCATCGTTATATATAGTATTAAAAATTGAATGATATAAAGACATTTATAATTTTTAATTTTATAATTTTTAATCTTAATTTACTGTTTCCTCTTACATAAATTTCATTCCATTAAGATTTATGTTTTATAACTATCTTCCCACTTTCCATATTACCTTATTATTAATAAAAATCCTTATTTTTGATAATATCAAAACAAGAAAGTGTAGTTCCATCAAACTTTTTATTTATCATATCTAACGTTTAACTTTACTTAACATCTGACCTTACATAGTCCTACCTTATGAAAAATTCGTAACCCCTCAAAAAGGGTGGTGGAGTTTACTCACCTAAAAAGATTAAGGTTGTGAGGATAAGAAGGTGAGTTGAAGGTATGGAAGATCGTTTAGGGTGAAAAGCAGGTAGTTATATTAAATAAGGAATGGCAGAACTAGTAATTCTATTAAAATTAAGGCAGGAATATTACCTTTATAAATAATAGAAAGTATGAAGATTAGCTAGTTGTAAGTAAAATATAAAAAAACACTTCTATTAATTTAAACCTCTCCTCTCATCTCTACCTTCTTTATAACCTACTCTCCTCTGTTTAAGAAGAAATTGGACTAAAGAAAGATTAGAAGAAAAGTGAGGCTGTGAAGGTAAGAATATGTATTTATAATTTAATAAAAATATAAAAATTTAATACAAATTATAGAAATAATTATCATTTTACTTACAATTCTATAAGAGCTAAATACCATGTGTAGCTCAACACCTATTTGTTTCCTACCTTTCCTCGAGCTCCAAAAAAAGGGTGGTGCCACACTACCTACTCACCTTATCGCCTAAGCCCATTACCTCTTACCATGTTTAGAGGGGAGTGTATTCACTCAGGAAAGTGAGTAGAGCGAAGTTTTCAAAGAAATTTGTGGAGGAAAGTGAGTCTGAATCCAGACGTTAAGGAAATCAACTAAAGGATTTTAAAAAAGTGGAATGATATAATTTTCCTTTAAATTGATTAGTTTAATTATTTAAACAATTGAGTTCACTGACATCTTAAGATTCATCTTTGTGTATTCTTATATTTACTAAAATATATAATACAAATTTTAATTAGTTGTAAATATAATCTAAGGAGTAAAGGATTCGAACCTTTATAAAATAAAAATAAAAAGTAAATTATATTATTATTGTAATTTTACAAAATTTAACCTCTTAATTAACGCACTATCTTTAGCAAATTGATTATTTCAAATAGGATTAAAAAAATTAGATTGAAATTACATGTAATAAAATTATAAATTATAAAGGTGATAGGCTTAATCTAGGTCTTTTGTTTAAAATACAAATAAGTATTATTACAACTAATATCTTTTTTTTATTTAAATTAAACCTTATTATCTCCTCTTTTAAAATTTAATTTAAATAATCTAGTTGAAAATAAAATCTGAATAGTCAGAGTTTTAAAACCTTCCTCCTTTTTTTAAGATAGTTAATTAAGGCTGATTATCTTTAAAGATAGGAAAGGATACCTTTCTCCACTTACCTTTTCCATTCCATTTTCTTATCCTAAATAGTGGAACCACTTTGTGGATGGGTAGGGGTTGTTATTAAGTAAAATGCAAAATTAACTTAATAAAAAGTTAAAAAAATTTTTGTCCAGATGAAACTGTAATACTATAAGCACCTCTTTTGTTTTTATTAGTAAATCTTGCTACATCTAGATAATTAATTTTTCCTTTAGCTACTGCTCCTCGTCTGATTGTTTTTACAGTTTTTCTAGGAACCATTTTATTATTTAATAGTCGTCCACCTACTTTAATATTTATACCAGATAAGAATGCCGGTATAATATCAAGTTTATTAGTTTTTGTACTACTTAATTTTTTATTTTTAAGAACAGCTTTACCAAATATTCTTTTAACTATAATTCTTAATTTAATTCTATTAATCATAATAGCTAATAAGTTAGCTAAAATATTACTATCATTATAAGGGTAATGTAATCGTATTAATTCTAATTCTACATTTTTTTTAAATAGATTACTGAAAATTTCACATAAAATTTTAAATTTATTAGGGAAAATTTGAGTAATATTATAAAGAGATAATTTTCTTAATTTAATTCTAGTGTGAATATTAATTTTTCTAAAGTTTCTATAAAGTTTTTTGATTTTATTTCTTCTTTTTTTCCATGTTAAGTAAATTCTTAAATTTTTTCTTTGATTATTTCCAAATTTATAAATTTTTTTAGATTTTAAAATATTTGGAATAAATAAATAATAAAATAATTGAATTATTATTTTATTATTATTAAAAATTAACACTGGTTTACTAATTAAAGAATACATAGTTTTAAATGAATTAGCTAATAAATTATTAATATTTGGAATAATTTTATTATTTTCTCTATTAAAATTAAAACCAATAAAATTAGTATAATCAATAGATATACCCTTATTTATAAGATTATATTTACTCATTCCTTTGAAATATTTATTAATATTTGGAATTTTAGATAAGTTATTACCTTCTCCTAATAATGCAGAATTATTAGTATAAACTACAGGTATAGGGTTAGAATTAATAGAAATTGAATCAGTTTTATAATCAAAATCTTTATTATTAATTATAGAATTAATTGTATGTTCTATTTTTATTTCGTTTGTTTTATTTATTGAATTAAAAACTCTATTTAATAATAAATTTTTATTTTTAGAATTAAATTCTTCTGTTCGAACACTAGAAATAGATTGATTTGTAGGATTTAATTCTTCATTAAAATTTAGTGATTCCGTTCCAGAATTAATATAATTATAATTATAATTAAAATGACTAAAATTATCTAAGGAGAATAAAGAAGTGTTTCGTACTAATTCTAAAATTTTTTTATTTTTTTTAACTTTATTAATTAAATTTTTATTTTGAGAAATTTGATATTCTAAATCAATTAATATTTCTTTTCCAAATTCTATTAATTCTTTATTATTTTCTATTTCTATTTTTTCTGTGGGAATTTTTTGAATAATTAATAATTTTCTAAATGCATATTCCTTACTTATATTTTTATCCTTATGATAAGGAGAAAGATATAAATCTTTAGATACCGGTCTAGCAAACAAAGTATCACTTTCTTTAAAAAATATTTTACTATTATTAATTTTAGATGATATAGTATTTACTTTTAGGTCAAATATTAATTTATTCACACGATTAAAGAAATTTGATATTCTAGTATTTAAATTATATAGTTTATCATTTTTAATATCAAGTATTAAATTTAAATTATTACTTTGTAATAAATAGTTTTTTAAATTTAGATTATATAAAGTTATCCCTTTTAAGAATATTTTTAATATTTGATTAGTAAAATTTTTATTTAAATTATTTTGAAGATTTTTAATATTTAAATTATATTTGTTAGGAGCTAATTGAATTTCTTCACTTTTTTTTCTAAGTAAAGGATTTCTGAATAAAGGTAAAATTCTACTATCTAAAGATAAATTTTGCAAATTAATGTTTGATTTTAAAGATTGGTAGTCTCGGAAACTTTTATTAGATTCTAAATTTTTACTTTTTAATTTATAAGCTGTCATATTTGTTTTTAAAAATTTTTATATAAAATTAGAAATTTTTTTAAACGAAGTAATTATAAATATAATTTAAGTTTTTATATTTAATTCGATATACTTTACTTCATTTATTATATTCTCCATTTATTACCAGGGATTCTACCTTATTAAAATGAAAAATATTTCCTAATATTAAGATAATATTACTTATTATCAAAAATTAGGATAGCTAATAATACTTATTTATTTATTAATGTAATATACATTAAATTTATTTAAATTAAGTTTTAAGATTCAAACAAATTGAATCAAAATTAATTATAATTTAAATTATAACTGATTTTCTTAGCTCCATCTTTTATGTTTTTAATATAACCTTTTCATACAATCTTTGTAATATTAACATAAAAAGAATTAAATGTTATATATTAAAATTTTTAGATTTTATAATTAATCAAGCATAATAAAATTATATTAATATAAAGGTAAATTTTATATTTAAATGAATTTGAATACGTAAAATATTAAAATTTTACTTACATTTTAACTATAAAACAAATTACTATAGAAAATAGCATTGTAATAATTTACATGAATTATTTAAATGAATCTAAGTGGTATATTAAAATATTTGTTTAACTAGCAGAATAAAAATATATATTATTCTGAACATGGAGGGGGGATTAAATAAATAATAAATTTAATAAGTTAATTATCATACTATCTAAGACTGGATAGGTAGCATTTTGAAAGCATGGAATGGTATAGGGCTAGCTAAAGTCCATTCTAAAGTATTAGAAGTTTGACTTTCATTGTTAAATTGAGCATCGCTAGTAAAGTATGAAGGTACTGCCCAAGGATTATTAGAGCTAGCAGTTTGGTTAGCAAAAATATCATAAATAATATAACCAAATAAAACAGTAGCTACTACTGAAATTAATGAACCTAAACTAGAAATTACATTCCATCCAGTAAATGCATCTGGATAATCTGGAATTCTTCTTGGCATACCAGCTAGACCTAAGAAATGTTGAGGGAAGAATGTTAAATTAACCCCAATAAATAGTGTCCAGAAGTGAATTTTACCTAAGAAATCATTGAAATTTCTTCCTACGATTTTAGGAATCCAATAGTAGAATCCAGCGATTAGAGCAAATACAGCACCCATAGATAATGCATAATGGAAATGAGCTACTACATAATAAGTATCATGGAAAGCAATATCTAATGAAGCATTAGATAATACTATTCCAGTTAACCCACCTATAGTGAATAAAGCTATGAATCCTAACACAAATAATAATGGTGTATTATATCTTAAACTTCCTCCATATAAAGTAGCTAACCAAGAGAAAATTTTAATACCAGTTGGTATCGCAATTACCATAGAAGCAGCTGTAAAGTAAGCTCTTGTATCCACATCTAAACCTACTGAGAACATATGGTGACTCCATACTAATAATCCCAAGATTCCGATAGAGAACATAGCATATACCATTCCTAAATAACCAAAGATTGGTTTACCTGAGAATGTTGAAACAATATGACTTACAATTCCAAAACCTGGAATAATTAAAATATAAACTTCTGGATGACCAAAGAACCAGAATAAGTGTTGATATAATACAGGATCACCTCCTCCAGCAGGGTCATAGAAACTAGTATTAAAGTTTCTATCTGTTAATAACATTGTAATTGCACCAGCTAATACAGGTAAAGATAATAATAATAATATAGCTGTTACAAAGATAGCCCATACAAATAAAGGTAATTTATGTAAGGACATACCGTTAGTTCTCATATTTAGAGTAGTTGTTATAAAATTAATAGCTCCTAATAGAGAAGAAACTCCAGCTAGGTGTAAACTGAAGATAGCTAAATCTACAGAACCTCCAGAGTGAGATTGAATTCCAGATAAAGGAGGATAAACTGTCCATCCTGTTCCAGCTCCATTTTCTACTAATGAACTTAGAAGTAATAAAATTAATGATGGAGGTAATAGCCAGAATGAGATATTATTTAATCTAGGGAAAGCCATATCAGGACTTCCACAGTGGATAGGTAAGAAGTAGTTACCAAATCCACCTACTAGACCAGGCATTACCATAAAGAATATCATAATTATAGCGTGAGCTGTAACTATTACGTTAAATAATTGATGATCTCCTTGTAAAAATTGAACCCCAGGAGAAGATAATTCTAATCTAATAAGAACAGAGAATGCTGTTCCTATCATTCCTGCAAATACAGCAAAAATTAAATAAAGGGTTCCTATCTCTTTAGCGTTGGTAGAATTTAACCAGTTCAAAATTAAAAATTAATCATTGATTAATTTTTTATCA